CGGTGTCACGCCTCGACGCTACGCGCCTTGAAGTCGGGGCACGCCGAAACCGGGATGTCCGCATCTTAAAGCCGCCGGAGGTCCACCCTTTGCACGCTACGCGCCTTTATATTGGGCTGCCGAAGGGACGAGACGTGAGCAATTGAGGCGGGAGGTGACACGAGGTCGTTTCGCTAAAAGGGAGATCCTTCAGACCTCTGAATGACTAGAAGCTGCCGGGTTACGACTGAACAAGGCGATCAGGGAAGCTAACGACCTCATGATCCGCCCTGCTTCAAACATACCTATTCCTATGGCGGTCTACACGAAGGCAACGCCTGCTGGCGACATCAAAAGCCACTCGCTCATCTCGCGTGACGTGAGAATGACCCATTCGCCGGAGGAGCTGCTGGATGTCCCAGCGACAGAGGAGACACGAGAGACACAAGAGACACGCGCCACATGCGCCAAAGAAGCCACATGCGCCAGCTGCGCCAGCTGCGCCAGAGAAGCCACATGCGCCAGCTGCGCCAGAGAAGCCACAGGCGCCACAGGCGCCACATGCGCCAGAGACGCCACAGGCGCCACTAGGAAAGCCGTTTAGCGGAAAAAAGTGATGACAAACGTTCCTCCTCTCTTTCAGAGCTCCGAGAAAAAGTAGCTTAAATGACCGGCGCGAGTGGCGTTAAGCAATGAGCCTTGCGGCTACTGGAAAGGCAAGGCTGTAGATGAGCCATTGGTCGGCGTCCTTCAAATCTCCTAGCTCGAGGCCGCCGTTATGGACATCCCTTGAAGATTCTAGTCCTAGAGCTCCATATTCGAACTTGGGCGTCTGCTCCCGCTACGCGCCTTCATTAGACTGGGTGCAAGGCATGGGTTTTAGGTAAGGGCCTGAGGCTTTGGGCCAAGGAGGCGGAGGCGCGACGCGTTAAATGCGAAGCACCTGAGCAAATGCGCAAGGACGAAGGCGAGGGGAAACCTTTTAGCTTTTTGCTTGAATAAAACCGTGTGAAGCATTGAGGCTTCTGCGATTTTGATTGCTAAGCAAAAAAAAACTCCCTGGGTGCTTCAGAAAGCGCGCTCCGACTGGGACAGGAGTGGAACATGTTGCCTCTCCAGTTGGTCCCCGAAGTCGCGTAGTGTGTATTAGTGTTAAAACAATAGCAAAATCAAATTCGATTTATTTTTTGTCCCTTTGACATGTAGGTGCGCCCCTTGTCGGAGGCCCGACTGAAAGGAGGAGGGAAATAAATTTGTCCTTGCCGTAGGTCCAACTTTAGGTGGAGTAATAAGTAAGGCGCAAAGCGGATATCTAAGAATATATAATATTTTATTAATTTATTAGGAGATTATATGGGCTTTTCAAAATCTTATCGCAATGGTTTCTATCATCATTTTTTGTGTGCGCATAAAATTACTGGTCAAACGGCTGAAGAGAATGTTGATGTTATTACGCCACCTTTGTCTTATTTACATAAACAATTAACTTCTCGAGATTTTGAGTATATTTTAAGAAAAACAGTACAATCAGTTCCTGTCTGTTCTCCGGATCGTACGGATGAAGTGTTTACTCCGGTCATTGATAAATTTAGTTGGCGTGATGCTGGTGGATTTATTCCGGATAACACCTTTTTTATAAGATTCAAAAAACTTTTAACATTTAAAAGGCTTTTTTCGTTTTTGGTAAATTATTTTGCTAAGTGTGAACAAAATAATCTTCCATATAGCGATCCTGAATTTCCTGATGAAATATTAATAAATCGTGCTGACGTACAGTTTAGTAAAACACAAGATCCAATGACTTTCTATCATTTAAATGGGGGGCATACGGTATTTGATCGAATAATGCAATTAGACAAAGAATTTCTTCTTTGCATATCAGAATTAGCGGATGAACCTGGAAAGCTTGGTTTTTTTGGCTTTCCGCCCTTTGGTATCAGAATTCAAATGAGTAAAATAGATTTTTGTATAAAACTGACAGAACGCATTATGCCTCGTATAGGAGATGAGCTAAAAAGAGGTCGCGTTTGGGGCGGTAGTTGCCATCTTTATGGCATAGGCAAAGTAAATAATAAACGTTTTTCTGATCGCGTAGGACGTCAATCTTGGGCATATAAACAAAAAAAAAATTCTGGACCCCAATATATTTGAATTAGAAACTTTATATGTTGGGGATAAAGAACGACCTTACCACGCGGTTTTCTATGATAAACAAATCGAGGCTTTTAAAAAAGGAAAATCGATTCCTGATATAAAAACTCACATTGAAGTTCGTGTTAATTGTCAAAGTGCTTGTTTAGATCATCAATTTTTTCGCCTTCTTCTAAGAGATTATTCTGGTCCCGCTTCTTCATACTTTCGTACAAATTTTGTGTTAAGCTATCTTTATGAAAATTTTGCAATTACTACTAGACAGCGTATAATAAAAGTTAATTTATTTCAAGCTTACACAGCAGAATGGTGGAGAGACAGTTTCATTTCTCCAATGCAACACCTAAATAATTTACATTTACAAAATATTCGTAATCAATTAGAGGCCTCTTTGAGTCAGGAGAAAATTAACACTCGGGCTCAACAAAATTCTTTATTTTCGGAGACAAGTAATCCGATATATCAGTGGGTTTATAATGCTATGCAAGATGCAAAACAAAACCCATCGGGAATTTTTCAGGGTCAATCATATTATTATGTGAAAAAGGGCCTTATGCGGTGGATTCCTGATTTCACTGATCTATTAATAGATCAAAATATCGGGTGGCTAAACAAAATAAATAATGTAACATTTAAACATTTTGTTCAAAATCAAATAGATCATTGGTCATCTTTTGATTTAAATAATCCTTATGGTCAATTTGTAGAAGCAACTTCCTAACTTATAATATTTGACTAGCTTTGTGATTTTATTTTTTTGAAAAAAATAAAAGTGTGGGGGTTAGGGGTCTAATTGCTAAAAATAATAATTTTTTTTAATAAACTATAGTTTAGCTCTTTTTTATGTCTTTTTAAAAAGTTGCAAAGCTTTCTCAATTTATCATTTCAATAAAGTTCTTGTACCAATTGAAAGAGGTTTTTTTTGCTCCTAAATTATGCTCAATTGTAAATTGTTTCAGTATAGATGCGAAGCATAAGATGCGAATCATAAGAGCATAAGAGGTGCGAAGCATAAGAGGTGCGAAGCATAAGAGTAGAAGAGATGCGAAGCATAAGAGTAGAAGAGATGCGAAGCATAAGAGTAGAAGAGATGCGAAGCATAAGAGGTGCGAAGCATAAGAGGTGCGACTTTGGCTACTTGCCTTGCGGGGAAACACTACGCGACCTCGTCTACTCGCCTTTACTATAGGGAACATAAATATATTGGAACCTCGGAGGATTTATTATCTCGTCCCATAGGTGCGAAGCAAAAGCTTTCTGCCCAGGAACCAGTTACTCCGTCTTGCCCACCCTTTGTGTTAGAAGCGCATAATTTGGAAACCTTCGGTATCCTAAGGGAGCTTCCTGGAGCCTCGGGAGGTGCTCCACAGTCTTCCCTCGCCTACTGAGCTGACGCCTCCCAGCTACCAGGCTCTGCCTTCCTGGTTCAGCTTCACCGACTGAGCATCCCTCTGGGCACACTCTGTGAACTGAAGGCTCAGGCTTCTCGCCGACTGAGCAGATGCAGCTCGAAAGCAGGAAGGAGCCGAAGGCTCTGTCCTCCTTCGCCGACTGAGCTGCCCTCCGCCCATCTCCTCTGCCCTCCGCCCATCTCCTCTGCCCTCCGCCCATCTCCGCTGCCCTCTGCCCAGCTACAAGTACAGTCCTCCTTCGCCGACTGAGCGTCCCTACGGACCAGGAGCGTGACCTCCGTTGCGTCCCTCCGGACCAGTAGCGTGACCTCCGAGGTGCGCCACAGTCCTCCCGCGCCTCCCTTTGGTCGGCCCTCTGTCGGGGAAATCTTCCCATCGCCTACTAAGCGGTACTCTTCCTATCTACAAGTACCAGTAGCCTAAGGCTCCGTCCCCGCTCCTACTGAGCGGGCCTCTGCCCATCTACCAGTACATGCCCTCCTGGTTCATCCTTACCGCCTGAGTAGCCCTCTGGTCACACTCTGGGAGTCGACGGCTCAGGCTCCCCGCTCCTACTGAGCCTATGCGGCTCGAAAGCAGTATTTTCTTTTACTAAGACACAGGTTCTTCTGCTTCTAGAGTCCCGACTGAAAGGAGGGAACGCTAGCTCCTACTGATCTAGTAATTCTCTGTTCATGCTTCTTCTGTGTACTTCGGTGAGTAGTCTCTCTCCTACTTAGCAGCCCTCAGTGTGCCTTCTTTGTTGCTCCTGCTGATCCTACTTAGCAGCCCTCAGCGTGACCTCCGGGGTGCTCTACTGGCCCTCCGGACCAGGAAGTGGTGTGCCCTCTGAAGTGCGTTATAAGCCCTCCGTACCAGTAAGTAGCATGACCTACGGGGTGGAAATATTCCCTGTGCCTACTGAGCAGTACTCTGCCCATCTACAAGTACCAGTAGCCTAAGGCTCAGGCCCCTCGCCGACTGAGCTTCCCTCCGTACCAGTAAGTAGCGTGACCTCCGAGGTGCGCTACAGTCCCTGCGCCGATTGAGCGGCCCTCTGGCGTGGAAATATTCCCTGCTCCTACTTAGCAGGACGCCTCCCATCTACAAGTACCAGGCTGCCCTCTGGGTTCTGCACTCTCTGGGGAGCCGAAGGCACAAGCCCCTCGCGGACATCTTCTAGGACCTCTGCTACTATAGTTAAGTCCCTTCGGCGATCCAAGTAGCCTAAGGCTCGGTCCCAGCGCCTACTGAGCGGGACGCGGTGTGACCTCATCTACAAGTACAGTCCCAGCGCCTACTGAGCGGATGCGGCTCAAAAGCAGGAAGTAGCCTAAGGCTCGGTCCCAGCGCCTACTGAGCGTTACTCTGCCCAGCTACAAGTACCAGGAAGTAGCGTGACCTCCGAGGTGTGCCAGAGGCCCCGCTCCGATTGAGCGGCCCTCTGGCTGGTAAATATTCCCTGCTCCTACTTAGCGGTACTCTGCCCATCTACTTCCGGGTTCAGCCATAGTGCTGCCCTCCTGGTTCAGCCTCGCTGACTGAGCGCCCCTCAGTGCTCTGTGTTCCGCCACGTGCCGAAGGCATTGGCCCTGCTCCTACTTAGCTGGACGCCTCCCAGCTACCAGGCTCTGCCTTCCTGGTTCAGCTGCACCGCCTGAGCAGCCCTCCGGGCACACTCTGGGAACCTAAGGCTCAGGCTCTGCGCCTACTGAGCGGATGCGGCTCGAAAGCAGTAAGTAGCCTAAGGCTCAGGCCCTGCTCCTACTGAGCGGTACTCTGCCCATCTACAAGTACCAGGCTCCTCGCCGACTGAGCGGCCCTCTGGACCAGGAAGTAGCGTGACCTCTGTTGCGTCCCTTCGGACCAGTAAGTAGCGTGACCTCCGAGGTGCGCCACATTCCCCGCTCTGATTGAGCGGCCCTCTGGCTGGTAAATATTCCCTGCTCCTACTTAGCTGGACGCCTCCCATCTACAAGTACCAGGCTGCCTTCCTGGTTCTGCACTCTCAGGTGAGCCGAAGGTTCAAGCCCCGCGCCGACAGCGCGGCTTCTAGGACCTCTGCTACTATAGTTAAGTCCCTTCGGAGAGCCAAGGAGCCGAAGGCTACGGCACGGCTCAGCCTGGCTTCCATGCTTCGACCGCTTGAGGCGGTAGCTATTTCATAGGTTCCTAAGCCCAGCCCCTTTTGACCCTTTTTTTGTACCTCTGCGAATAGCCAGGCGGTCTTGCTGAAATTGCTGCTACAAGAGCCTTTGCAACTAACTGCCCGACTGAAAGAGGTGAAGTCTACCCGAAGGGTTCTTTTCTTCTCCGACTGAGCAAGGAAGGTTCAGGGAATGGCCCTCCTGGGGGACCTAGGGTAAGGAGGAATCAATAGCCTCCAGCGCGGAAGTCGCATGTCTTCATCTACGTTCTCCGCTCCTTCCCCTTTAGGGGACTCACAGTGAAAGCAAATTTATAGTCGGATTCATAAGCTGAGGCTAGCTATCATCTCCCTTAGGGTGGACCAATGGTATAGGCGATTCTTCCCCCTTCGGGGGGACCTACGTGAGGAGGTTCAGGCCTTGCGCAGAGCTAGGAGGTGGCGTGGCTTCAGCTACTACGCTCATCCCCCTTCGCCAGTTGGTCCCCCGAAGGGGTAGGGGATAGAGACCGTAACAAAGTGTCACGGTATGATGAAGAGAGAGCACTGCAAAGTCGTTGAGAATAAGAAATCAAATTTTAACATCTATTTAGGTAAAAAAATAAATAAAGGGATCGCTGAGAGACCAGCCGCGGGGACTAGTGGGAAGGCGCCAGTCAGTCAAATAAATTTTTTTTTTTTTCTAAAAGCCTGCACACCCTACACGGCCTACACGATTTCCCAAAGATCCTAGCCCCCCATTATGGTCGTGGGTCTGCGGGGTGGGTCCGCGGGGTATAACCATCCCACCAAGAGCTAGATTTAGCGAAGAAAATTAAATAATAAAATATTTTGCCCCCCCACGCATCCAATGCGTTAATGCATTGGATGCCGGGTTAAGACATTCCACCTAGGAACCCTTCAAACGGACCAAAGCTTCCAAGTAGCTCTCCGGAAGGGTATCAAAGTCTCCAACGCTGATGGGAATAGGTTGCCCAATCAGCTCTTGACTTAACGGGCGCATAAAGAGGGTATCTATCTCACCCAGAGGGGCGTCTTTGGGGGCCAATATAAGAAGTCCATCCGATTCGTAGGAGATGGGTATGCATCCATATTTCAGGAACATTCCTAAATCAGTCGGCGAGGGAACAAGCCCTTCGGGTAGCCAGCACTTCTTTCAGTTAGGCTTATAGTCGAAACAGCGTAGCTAGGCGGAAGGCTCCTTCAGAGGGCAGAGGGCGGAGGGCTCCTTTTATTGTTGCATAGCTGGGCAGAGGGATACTTCGGAGGGCGGAGGGCAGATACCCTCCTTTCATAGAGGACCGACTGAAAGGAGGGAAGGGGTGAGGTGAGAATTCTTTCTCTTACTGAGCTTCCCTATGCCTAGCTACGCTTCGCCCAGCTATGCCCAGCTTTGCGCCGCCCTCCGTAGGAGTCCTCCGCATAGATACGCTGACCTTCGGGTAACCTCCGCTATCCGCAGTAGGCCTACGTCGAAGGAGCTCAGCTACTATACGCTTTGCCCTATCCACCTTCCGAGGACCTCCGGCGAAGGAGCCCAGCTACCAGGCTCAAGCCCACCATCTTACCCTTCGGAAACCTTTAGTAATAAAATAGCCTCCCTTGAAGTGGCGATCCTTCGGCCTGTGCATCTTCAAGTGTTTCCTCGACTATAGTCCCAACTTTAATCGGTGAGGCCCGACTGAAAGGAGGGGATAAAGGGCAGAGCGTAGCTGGGAAGAGAGACATGCTCGATAAAAAGGCGCGCCTGAGCCTTAAGATACTGTTTCCCCGGAGGCCCCCGAAGGGGGAGAGGGCAACACTGGTAAAAGAAGGGAAGAGAAGGCTAGACCGTGTGTAAGTATTACCACCACAATTGGGCAGGGAGCATTCTTTAAGAAAAGAAAAAACGTAAAAAGGAATCTAGTAAATCTGATCCCAAGTATAAAAAGAAATTGCAGTTAAATAAAAATAGAAAAAGAAGGTTTTAACAAAGAATTACAAACAAAAAGGTACTAATTTTAAGAAAAAAAAGAAGATCAAAAATTTTGAAAAAAACCCCCCCTAACCCCCATTAATTGAAATTTGCTTAAAAAAATAATTTTGTGGACTTTTTAATAAGAGGTTTCAAAAAAAATACCGTGTGCATCACGGTGAGAATCAAAAGAAGTCCACCGATTAATTAATTTCTTAAAATAATTTATAGCGTTCGTATGAGTAACTTTTTCTAAACACCAAGAAGCCTTGTTTTGTAAAGCTTCAACATAATCTTTCACCCGGTGCAACCGATGCTTATGCATTAAAAAATAAGAATGACCCCGATAAAAGCCATCAGGATGCTTTTTTGCTAACTCCATATCTTTATAAACTTCCGAATAAATTGGGTGTTGATTATCTTGTAAAAAAATAGAGCATTTCTTTTTAGTACTTAAATTAAAACGAACAGCTCCTAAATGCAAATCTATTAATTCCTGCATAGGTGCGATATAAGAATTAGTCCACCAATCCGCAAGACTTGCTTCATACACCATCAAATTTTTGTTTGTAATTCTTTGTTTAGTAGTCATAGCAACACTTTCATACATGTATTTTAGCATAAAATTTGTACGAAAATAAGAAGCTGCCGGACCAAAATAATCCATAAACAATCTTTGATAAAAAGACCAACCCAAGTTTGCTTTCAAACAATTAACGCGAAGTTCAACATGTGTATTAATTTCAGATAAAGATTTTCCTTTTTTAAATACTTCTTTCGCTTTATCATAAAATAAAACGCGAAAAGCTCGTTCGTTATCACCTACGTATAAGCTTTCGATCTGTAAATTATTAGGATCTTGGATTTTGGGATAAGCTTTGGATTGCCGACCAACGCGAGCAGAAAATGGTTCATTATTTAATGTACCAATAGCATACAAATGGCAACCATTTCCCCAAACGTGACCTTTTTTTACTTGATCCGTTACACGTGGCATAATAGGTTCCGTTAACTTGGAGCACAAATCAAACCGGCACACTTCTAATTTTATACCATAGGGCTCCGTAGCTTCATGACTTTCAGAAAACAAAGAAATAAATAAAAAAAAATCTTTGTCTAACTCTATAATACGTTCAATAACTCGCTGACCACCATTTGTACTATAATAGGTACCTATTTTTTGATGTTCAGTAAAATTTGTAGCAAAATTTACATTGGTCCGTTTTAGCAGAGTTTCAAAAGGAAGCTCCGGATCAGTATATGCCAAATTTAATTTTTCACATTTTGCAAAATGATTAACTAACAAAGAATCTCTTTTTTTGTTGTGTAGTAATATTTTCAATTTGCTAAAAAAGTTTTTCTTCTTAAAATCTGAACCAACATCCCTAAATTCAATTTTATCCAACACGGGAGTAAATACCTCCTCAATACCCTGTGGTGACAAAATAGGAACTGATTTAGTTGTTTGCCGTAATTGATAATTGAAATCTCTTTCAGTAATATGCCTTTGAAGATAATGTGGTATCGAAGTTATCTCCATATTGTTATCAATAAGCTGACCTGTAATGTTTGAAGAAGCCATAAAATTACGAAAATTGCCTCCAAATTTTTTAGAATATCCCATAACAGCTTTGTTCCTCCGAGTATTTTATTAAATAAATATAAATGATGCACCCTCCTTTCAGTCGGGCCTGACAAAAGCGCTCCCCTCCTTTCAGTCGGGCCTCCGACTTTAGCTCCAGCGGCGAAGGGGGATGGCTTTAGCTACGTGCTACGCCTCCCCCTTCGGGGGACCTCCTCCGGCTGCTGATAATCACTTCAATTTATTAGACACTTCCAAAAAAATATCCCCCTTCTGGGGGACTTCCGGGACAAGTAGATGTTTCTGCTGCGCACCTTTGAAGTACGAAAAGCACTTGTTACCCACCAAAAAAGAAGATGCTTCGCTTTAGTAGCTTCGCTCCCTTAAACTCCTAAAGGCCCGTTTCGACGTAGGTCCCAGAGGGAGGTGGGCTATCCTGGACTTGAACCAGAGACCTCGCCCTTATCAGGGGCGCGCTCTACCACTGAGCTAATAGCCCGAGCTGTGCCAATAATTCCGTAGGGCCGTAGGCTCACATGAATATTCTACATGGGATTCTAGGTCTCATGCAACCTCCTCCCTCCCGTCCTCTACCCTCAGCCCCCTTCCTCCCCCTTCGGGGGACCTACGGCAAAGAAAAAGGGGCAAGAAGACGGATGCTAAAGGCATAGAGTCGAGGATACATATACATATATATGTATCAGAGAGTTATATGCACCAGAGAGTACGGCAGCACCTTCTAAGCCAGTTGTTTAGGAAGGGCTCATTCGCCCTTCGCCGAAGCTTTGCCGGAGCCAACGGGGGAGGGGAGGGGAGGGCCTTTGCTTAGGTGCGAAGCATAACTAAGTAGACTTCCTGCGCTGCGCGCTCCGTGCGCCTTCCCGGAGGTCCACCCTTCGCCAGTTGGTCCCCCGAAGGCGCGTAGCGTGGAGCCTTTGTAGGCGCGTGCCTACTTGTAGTTTCTTTCTATCCTTTTATAGCTGCTTCCAGTCATTTCCTTCAAATGTTTTTTAGGGCCGTCCTACTCTGAGAAGCAAGATTATATTAAAATAAAAGAATAGGCGCGTAGCTGCTAATACGCTTCGCGCCTTGTAGTCCGGTGAAATGTGAGGTAGGCTCTTCGTAGTCCGGTGCGAAGCACAACTAGGTGGGTTTTGCTTCCCAAAGTGCTCCCCGCCTGCCCTTCGCCGTAGGTCCCCCGAAGGGGGAGGGGGGGCTTTTTTTATTAGCTTTGCTTTTTCTATGATGCTAACGCACCTTCGGGCTAAGCTTCGCACCTCATCTCATTGGCTTTTCCTAATGGGTGCTTCGCAGCATGACTCATGAATGCTGCTTCGCAGCATGAGATTGGCGCGTAGCTAAGGTATGAATTGTCTGGAGGCCGGCAGCACCTTTGATTGAGGAGTAATATTAAAAGATTAGGCGGGCACTGCTAATACGCTTCGCGCCTTGTAGTCCGGTGCGAAGCACGGGCTACGTTCCACAGCCTAAGTGAATCCTCCCAAAGGTACCTCAGCCTTCGCCGGAGGCCCGACTGAAAGGAGGGGAGCCGGCGATTTGATTTATTTCTTTTGTTGGTGGTATTTTTATATATTTCCCAGAGGATTGTTTGCAATACGAAGGGGGAGTTATGCGTCCTTCGGACCTGATAGGGTTGGTGCGAAGCACAAGTGGCAGAAGTGGCAGAAATGCTCGCCTCCGGGAAAAAGTGGCATGGCAAAGTGGCAGAGTGGCAAATTTCCCGGAGCCCCTCCGGCGAAGCTCCCCAAAGGCCGAAGGAAGGGATCTTTTGTTGCCTCCTTCGCACCTCCGGCGGGCGGCAAGTGACAGATTTTTTATGCGTGACTCACGATTTGAAAAAAGCATTTTATTTAAATAAAAGACTGTTCATGAACAGTCTTTTCTGCTTATTAAGCAGCAGCCCATAGGTTACTGGATGGGAAAAAAAGATCCCCCGAAGGGTGGACCTCCGGGAAGTACAAAACTTCATGGAGGAGCTTTAGCTAAGGCAGAGGAGGCGAGAAGGAGAATTGACGCCTGGATCGCTATTATGCTATACTTCAACACAGGAGCGAAGCGAAAGCCGCCATGGTGAAATTGGTAGACACGTTGGTCTTAGGAACCAATGCTAACGCATCTCGGTTCGAGTCCGAGTGGCGGCATCGACTCTTCCCTACGACTCCTCCCTTACGCTACCTTCGGCGCCTTCCCAGCCGGAGCCTGAGGTGCGTCTTTTAGAAGTGCGGCCGCGGCGGCGTTAGCATGTCCCCGAAGGGGAGGCCTACAAATACAAAGTATAAGTATTGTGCTGCTATTTCATGCCATGTTTAGGTTGTAGAGAAAGCCGTAGGAGCGAAGCTTTTTTATTAGAGAATAAAACAAATGCATTTTTTAAAAACTTATACTTATACCCTCTTCTTTTTTTAATTTTAATTACTAAAATGCTCGCCCCCTCCTGAATTTAATAAAAAAATCAAAATATAAAGTTTTATAAAATTCTCTAGCGAATTATATATAGATATGCTATTATAAATTACAGGTGCGCAGCTAAAAAATAAAGTATTAGAACATTAAATAATCAAAAAAATTATATTATTCTTATATAAAGTTTTTCAACCAAAAACTTTTTTATAATAGTTCTTATAATCTACTAAATAGTAAGCTTCGAATTTTGAAAAAACCTTTTCTTTCTTTTTGCAAACCTTATTCAAATTTTGTACTAATCTTTAAAGTTTAATATCATTGCACCTTATAGAATTAACAAGCGTTCAAAGTTAAATGAATTTTTTAGATATAGGTGCGTAGCTAAAAAACATAATTTTATTATTCTGATACCAAGCCCCCTTCGGGCCCGAAACAAAGAACCGTAGGGCTTTAGCTCAAATTTATTTCACTAGCATACTAATAGGAGGTGCGCCAGCCGTGAAAATCGCAGTTTATGGAAAAGGAGGAATCGGAAAATCTACCACTAGCTGTAACATTTCTATTGCCTTGGCAAGACGTGGAAAACGTGTTTTACAAATTGGATGTGATCCGAAACATGATAGTACTTTTACATTAACAGGCTTTCTGATACCAACCATTATAGATACCTTACAATCAAAAGATTACCATTATGAGGATGTATGGCCTGAAGACGTTATTTATAAAGGATATGGAGGCGTTGATTGTGTTGAAGCAGGAGGACCTCCTGCAGGAGCTGGCTGTGGAGGTTACGTCGTAGGAGAAACAGTTAAACTTTTAAAAGAATTAAATGCTTTTTATGAATATGATGTAATCTTATTTGATGTTTTAGGAGATGTAGTTTGTGGAGGATTTGCCGCCCCTCTAAATTATGCGGATTATTGTATTATTATCACCGATAATGGTTTTGACGCTTTATTTGCTGCGAATAGAATTGCAGCCTCAGTTCGAGAAAAAGCTCGTACTCATCCATTACGATTAGCTGGTTTAGTTGGAAATCGTACTTCTAAGAGAGATCTTATTGATAAATATGTAGAAGCATGTCCAATGCCTGTTTTAGAAGTTTTACCTCTTATAGAAGATATTCGTGTTTCTAGAGTGAAAGGAAAAACTTTATTTGAAATGGCAGAATCTGATCCTTCTCAAAATTACGTATGCGATTTCTATTTAAACATTGCAGATCAAATTTTATCTAAATCAGAAGGAATAGTACCGAGAGAAGTACCAGATAGAGAATTATTTAGTTTATTATCAGATTTCTATTTAAATCAACCATCTTCTTCTAATACTAATCTAGAAAAAAATAATTTAGAAGATTTTTTGATGGTGTAATTTGAAACGAATCTTTTTCTTTGTCACGGTGTGTATAAGTTTTGGTACTAGACAAGAAAAAGATTCATATATTCTTAGCTTTTAGTAGTATCTACGATATTAATAAAGATTTAGAGATCCTAAGTTAGTATTCCCGGAGACGGCCAGAGTTGCTCCTTCGTCGCACGACCAAAGGCAGAAGGAAAAATGCCATATTTTTATATTCCGGGGAGGCGAGCAAATGAATCGTTTTGCCGGAGGTCCCTTAACCTTCGCCCTCGCCGGTCCCTTTGGGAGGCCGACTTTTAGGAGGCGGCCGACGACTTTTACGGAGGCGGGGAGCTATGCACCTTCAAATTTTTGTTGTTGCGAAGCACTGAATTTGGCCGTCCCCGAAGGGGAGTTTTCTCTAACTCTTTTGACTGGTTTCAATAGAATTTTTGAATAACCATAAATATATCTATGATGAAAAGAAAAGAAGTCTAAGAATCTTTCAGTAGAAATCGTCTGTTACTTTCTCAAATTTCAACTTTTTACAGTATAGAACCAGTATTCTCATTATTATAGTGAAAGAATACACGTATTCCGTACTTACAATAAAATAATAGCTTCGCGCCTCTTTTGGCTTTTTAGTACGGAACAAATATGTATTTTCATAAAAGGAGATATTATTTATGCCGTTAAGTAACGACACACTTACTTTTGAGTGTGAAACAGGAAATTATCATACTTTTTGTCCTATCAGTTGTGTAGCTTGGCTTTATCAAAAAATTGAAGATAGTTTTTTTTTAGTAGTCGGTACAAAAACATGTGGATATTTTCTGCAAAATGCTTTGGGAGTAATGATTTTTGCAGAGCCTCGGTATGCAATGGCTGAATTAGAAGAAGGAGATATTTCAGCTCAATTAAATGATTATCAAGAATTAAAGCGACTTTGTAATCAAATCAAAAAAGATCGAAATCCTTCAGTAATTGTTTGGATTGGTACTTGTACCACAGAAATTATTAAGATGGATTTAGAAGGAATGGCACCTAGATTAGAAAATGAAATTGGCATTCCAATTGTTGTAGCTAGAGCTAATGGACTAGATTATGCTTTTACTCAGGGTGAAGATACTGTTTTAGCAGCCATGGCACATAGATGCCCAGATAGAAATTCAATAACATGCTCTGCACCTACAGCTGAAGAACGATTACTTTCATATTTACCAAGTAAAGAAAAACAGTCTAAAGAAAGAAAAAATTCTAGTAATCATCCCCCTTTAGTTCTTTTTGGATCTTTACCATCAAACGTTACTTCCCAATTAACTTTAGAACTTAAGAAACAATCTATTCATGTTTCTGGTTGGTTACCATCCCAAAGATATGCAGAATTACCTTCTTTAGGAGAAGGTGTTTATGTCTGTGGTGTTAATCCGTTCTTAAGTCGAACTGCTACTACTTTAATGCGTCGTCGAAAATGTAAATTAATTGGAGCTCCTTTTCCTATTGGTCCTGATGGCACTAAGGCATGGATTGAAAAAATTTGCTCTGTTTTTGATATTCAACCTATTGGATTAGAAGAACGAGAAAAACAAGTATGGAATAGTTTACAAGATTATTTAAATCTTGTACGAGGAAAATCGGTTTTCTTTATGGGGGATAATCTTTTAGAAATTTCTCTTGCGCGATTCTTAATTCGATGTGGGATGATAGTTTATGAAATTGGAATTCCATACATGGATAAACGATATCAAGCAGCTGAATTGGCACTTTTAGAAAAAACATGTCAAGAAATGAATGTTTCTCCTCCAAGGATTGTAGAAAAACCAGATAATTATAACCAGGTACAAAGAATGCGTGAACTTCAACCTGATTTAGCTATTACTGGTATGGCACATGCTAATCCGTTAGAAGCTAGAGGTATTAGTACAAAATGGTCAGTAGAATTTACTTTTGCTCAAATTCATGGTTTCACCAATGCACGAGATATATTAGAATTAGTTACACGACCATTACGACGTAATCTAAGTTTAGAACAATTAGGTTGGACTGGATTAGTTAAAAGAAATAAACTTAATGCTTAACGATGCGCGCTTTTAGGACTCCAAAGGCGCGCGGCGATAGATCCCCGCCTCCTAAAAGTCGGCCCTACAGCTACGGCAAAAACAAAAAAAAATGCTCGCCCCCCCCCCCCGGAACGAGAATTTTTGATAATAAACAGTCCTGCGGACCTCCAGCCTTTTCCTGCTTCGCGCCTTATTATTAATAAAATAAGTAATAATAGGCGCGTTAGCCAGATGAATAATATTAAGAAAATTTTGATAAAGAATAGAATTGAAATTAGCTTCGCTCCATGTATACTATAGTTGAGATAAATTATCAATTTCTCCCATTCAAGATCTCGCAGACCCAAAAGGTGCAAAGTAAGGTGCGAAGCAGACTTAGTCTGATAAAAATTACTAAAATTATTTTTCTAATTGATTAAAATATGAATACTACTTATTTAGTTCCTTTTTTCTTAGGAACTTTTTCTGGTTTTCTAGCTACCCTTCCTATTGGTCCAGCAAAAATTTTAGCTATACGCAAATTTTTACTAATTTCAAAAGGTGCGTCAGCAAATGAAGTTTATAATTTAAGATCTTCTAATACAATTCTTTTAGCTAGTATTAGTGGTTTAATTTTTGCTCAAATATTATTCTTTTTAGCTTTACAAGTTCCTTTTCTTTATTCTTTGTGGGTAAAACCGCATTTTTTTAGTGTTTTTTTTATATCAATTTTATTTTTATATCTATATAAAATAAAAAATATACAATTTGATATATATAATACTCAATCTTTGTTAAAATCAGATTCAAATGTTTTTTATCAACAAGCTGCATTTTTTGAAACTTTATTACTTCAACTTTTAAATCCTGTAGTTCTTCCAAATCCTGTTTTTTGTCGATTAACCAATGTTTTTTTATTTCGTTATAGTACAATAAGTACTTTTTTTGCAGGAAATATTTTAGGTTTATTAGCTGGATATGGAACATTTTATTTATCAACTTTATTTTTATTAAGAAGATTAGAATTAGATGCTCCTACAATTTATAGATTAGTAAAAATAAAAATTCATCAATTTTTTGGTATTGTTTTTGTTATTTTTAGTTTTCTTTGTTTAAGTCGAACACCTCTTCCAGCAATAAAACCGTTTCAATTAAAAGCTATACCTAGTACATTGTCTTTTAATAAATCTCCCGAAGGGACCTCCGGCTGGTATGAAAATATTTGGCTGGATTCTTTTTTTGGTTATGACAGATGGAAACGACCATTACGACTTATAGCTTTTGATAATAAAAAAGCTCAGCCAAATGACGAAATAAAACCTTTTAATAAAATTTTTTTTTCGCAATTTTTCTTTGAAGGAGGTGCCGCAGCAGATGGAAAATATCATTTATATCATAATTTTCCACAAAGTTTAGCAATCATTTCTCAAAATTTGAATTCTATTTTAAAAAACTTACCAAAAGAGTCTCAAACAAAAGAGCTTCTCACCTCTGGGACCTCCGGGAAAAATCAAAATAAACAATTGATTGACGACTGGATTCAAGACAAAAAAAATCGTCAAAATCAAATTTATCAAAATATTAATACGAAAATAAATCAGATTGAAAAAGGAATTTTTTTAGAAGAACTTGTAGAAAACAAATTTTCCTCGTTTGATAATAATAAAAATAAAATAGCAAAAGAACTGGATCCTCGCTTAAGTCCAGATATTCGTGGCGCAAAGCTCTTTTTAAAAAATAAATCTTTTTTATTTCTAACAAAAGAATATTTTAGTAAAAAGAGCTTCGCTCCAATAGAAAAAAAAAATCTTACAAATACTTATACAAATAATCGGTTGAAATTATTTCTTACTAAAAATTCTCAAAATTTACCTTTTTCAGAAATTAGAGGAGCCTCAGGCCCTTTGATTACATGGAGCGAAGCTGAACAATCCTCTTTGGATAAAAATCAAAATTTAAAAGAAAAATATTTAGGAGCGGAGCACTTAGTTCCTGTCGAAAAAACATCAGATGTCGATGGTTTAAAAAATACAACGCCTTGGGATGGAATATTCAAAAAAATATCACTATCTTTTTCTTCTGGATCCCAAATAGCTCCTTCGTCGCACCTTAATTTTTCAAATGAATTAAAACAAGAAGAAAATAATGCAAAGATTGATAAGATTTATAAACCAATGTCTCTTTGGAATATTAACTTTAATAAAAAAGAACTAGATCTTATAAAAAGACAAAGCGCAAATAAACTTCATCTTAAAATATTTTTTCCTAAAAGTAATCATTTGGCAGATCGTCAAAATTTTGTTCCTCCATTGATGCCTTTTTTTCGTCGTAACGAATTTCCAGGAACAATAACATCTCGAAGAGGAAAAGCTGTTTGTTGGAATACTTTTCAAAAAAAACCTCATTCTCCTCTTTTTATAAACCATTTGAGTTTACTTAAAAATTTATTTGCAAAACAAAAAAAAATACAAATTAATCAAGATGTACCTACTAGGTCTTGGCAACCAACTTCAAGACTCTTTCAGTTTTTAAGAGATTATTTATTATCTTTACAAGCATATATTAGAAAATATTTAAAATTACCTTTCTTAATCATAGTAAAAAACTTTGTTCGTCAATTATTTTTTCAACCTGCAGAATGGGAAAAAGATTGGACAAATTTATCAAAAGAAGTCTATGTTGAATGTGATTTTTATGGAAAAGCTGTTTCTATAGGTGTAAAATTACCAAATTTTTTTGCTAATGATGAACCTAAGCAAATAAAAATAATAAACCCTTTTCAATTAAGATTTTGGACTCGTTCTATGTCTGAAAAACCATCTTTCCAAGAGTCCGAAAACTACAGCTTTTTAAATGTTTGGGGAAGAGAAACAAAAATGCCTTTTGGCAAAGTAAAAAAATCTCCTTCTTTTTGGCAACTTCTTGTAGAAAGAATAAAACTTATTTTACAATACAAAATTTTAAAAAATTTATCTCCTACAGGCCCAGCTCTAGATCCTGTGGTTATAAAAAACCAAACAGAGATTGATAAAGTCCAATCAAAATATGAAATTCAACAAAAAGGTAACTTTGCACAATCAAAAATTTCCCAAAGATCTGAAGGACTGCATTTACCAAAAGGAGAGGAGCAAAGCAATTTTCAAAATGCCGATGTCGAAGGTCCCGAAGCGCCTTCGGCCGTTGGGAAAAATGAAAATTCTATTGAAAAAAATCTCAAATACAAAACAACAAAAAGAAAAATAATAACTAATTCACTTCAAAATAAAACTCTTTCACAGTTAACGAAAAAAGAAAAAATCAATCGTACAAGACAATATACTTTTAAAAATATATCTTTACTTTTGGAAAGACGATGGTTTCATATCTATCGATTCTTTTTAAAGAAAGAAAAAGAATTAGTTTTTCATATTCAAAAAAAGATTTTTCAAATTCAAAAATCATTTCTACGTACAAATACCAAAATATTAAAAACGTTTTCTAAACTATTTTATAATATTTCTAAAATTTTACGTTTTTTGTCATATCGAGTATCTGAATTTTTTAGCTTTTTGTGGCTTAAGTTGACAAAAAATAAAAAACCGGTAGGCGAGCAAATTTCTTCTAATTTAGATATTTTTGATAGCTACGCGCCTACTAAAAATTTATCGCAAGCATATATTATTCATAGTATATGGGAAGATAGAATGATGAGTAGACCTAACATTACTTCTTTAATGAAATCATGGAATCAAGATCATACTTTAAAAAATAATTTAGAGGGATTTTTGAATGAACAAGGAATTTTAGGAAATGAAAAACCTGAAAATCTAACTGAACAGCAATGGAAAGAGTGGTTAAAAAACTTTCGAGCTTATACACCGTCTTTCAAACTTTGGGCCCTTTGTGCGCCTAATTATTGGACCAAAGCTGTAGAGCAATACTGGAAAGACTTGCCACCTTCAAAATTAGAAAGTATTCTAAACCAGGAACTAAATAAAATTAATAAAAATTCTAATTTTAATAATTCTTTAGAGAACAACACTTTAAATAAATTTTTAGAACCTCATTTTCCATTATTTCAAGCAGCTCAAAAACAAAAAAAACTTTGGAAATTTAATCTTCTGTCTCGTAATTACACCGAAATAAATAATGACGGAGACATAAATGCTTTTGTTAGTTGGCAAACTAATGATTTTAAGAAAAAAACACATTTTTTATTTGATCTACTTAAAAAAGTAAAAGGTGCGCAGTATAAAAATTTAATAATTAGTCCTATTAACAGCTCCTTCGTCGCACCTCAAATAAAAGAAAATAAAATTAGAAAAAATGTTACACAACAAAATATTCAAAAAGAATTACCTATTATTCAAAGAGAAAAAAAACGTTTTGATTTTGATATAAAATTACAAACACTACGACAACGAGCATGCTACGCACCTGTTTCTACAAGAAGGTGGAAATTAAAGAGATTGAAAAATAAGTTGGAAAAGTTAGAAAAAACTGTAATTAAAAAACCACTGGGGGGAGAATTATCTTCTTCGTTGACCATTGGTGAAAAAAATAAAAAAATGATTCGGGAACTTTTTGAATCCGAAAATAGATTATTTGCAAATATTCTAGAAAACTGGAATTCAAAAATATTAGATGATGAATTATTGATGTACAATACAATAAGTTCTATTTTAAGATTTGGAAATAAAAATATAAATGCTTCACTACTGAATAGTTCTGATTCATTATCGTTATTCCCACGAGGAGCGAAGCCTTTTGATTTCAATTTTGTTTTATTAGAGGATGTTTATTTGCCTACTTATTTGCGGGAAATAAGAATTTTAGATTGTTTCAATTTGGACAAAGATAATCAAAGCTTCGTACCTAAATTCTCTCCATCAAATATCCCTTCGGGACCTACGGCAAATTACGAAAAACGTTCTTCTAATAAAAAAGAAAAAGGTATTTACGCAGATACTATTAGTAAATGGCATCTAATGTTCCAACAAAATCAAAATTCAATTAAAGATCGACAAACTATTGTGCGTTTTTTATGGCCAACACATCGTCTAGAAGATTTAAGTTGTATTAATAGATTTTGGATGGGAACTGCTAATCAAAGTCGATTTAGTATGTTACGTATACAAAATTTTCCAGATATTTAAAAATTTATCATTGATTGCCAAGTTTAAAGCAAAGGGCCGGGAACCGGCTCGCACAGCTAGGCAGGGGAGTTGTGCTTCTCACCTTTATTGTATTGTCCTCGCCTCCGCCGGAGGTCCCCTCCCCTCCTTTCAGTCGGGCCTCCGGCGAAGGGGGAGAAAAATGCTTGCCACCCACCGCCCCAAAACAAATTTTTTTACTTAATACTATTCTAATATATACCAAGTAGATAAAAATTTCTTTCCCAAAATACCAAAGATGCGAAGCCGTTTTTAGTAGGCCACAATAAGAGCTTCGCTCCAATAGAAAAAAAAATCCTTTTCCTTTCGAAATTAAATAGTATAAAATACATTAGTATTTTAATAGTAAAAAATATTTGCATAAAAATTTGTTTTACAAGAGATCACGAAGGTCCGCAGTGCCTTCGGCCGTAAGAAAAAAAAAAATCAATTATTATATTATAATGACAAAACAATTTATTCAAAAACTTTCTTCTAACACTGTTGGTACTGGAGGAAAAAATCTATTGGCAAACTTTCAAGAGAATTCTGGATCGACTGAAACTCAAATTTATATATTGACTCAAAAAGTAGCTCGTTTAAGTTCTCATTTGAAGATTCATAGTAAAGATTATTCTTCTCAAAGAGGTTTACGTAAATTATTAGGAAAACGTAAACGTTTGTTAGCATATCTTTCTAATGAAGATGTTGAACGTTATGAAAACTTACTTGTTCAATTGGGAATTCGAGGTTTGAAAAAAATGTAAATTCTTACTTGAGCTAAAGCCGTCTATACTGATGTTGATAATTTTATCTACTAGGATAATCATTGTCAGAGAGTAACTTTTGGGGGAGTCTCATGCGTAAGAAACATCAATAAGGGGCGTCAGCCACTATTGAGCCAAAATATCCCCTACGGGGAAGAACTTTTTTTATAATAGAGGTCAGAAAATTCCAAAGTAGAGGCTGGTGTTAACACACCAATATGACTTTATTAGAAAGCCCTTACTTTTCACAAGTACAAAAAAATTGGCAGGCACGAAGTATGAATCGTCCTGGAAACTTTTTCAAAGTTTATTTTAAATAGCTCATTGTTGTAATTAAGAGGAGAGATGGTTTTATGACCATGCTTAAAACTAAAGCAGATCCCATGCTAGTAAGTATGGGACCTCATCATCCATCAATGCACGGAGTCCTTAGACTCATTGTTACCCTTGATGGGGAAAATGTAATAGATTGTGAACCTATCTTAGGTTATTTACATCGAGGAATGGAAAAAATTGCTGAAAATAGAACTACGTTACAATATCTTCCTTATGTAACTCGCTGGGACTATTTAGCAACAATGTTTACAGAAGCTGTTACTGTGAATGCACCAGAACGACTAGCTAATATTCAAGTGCCAAAAAGAGCTAGTTACATAAGAGTCATCATGCTAGAATTAAGTAGATTAGCATCTCATTTATTATGGCTTGGTCCTTTTATGGCAGATATTGGAGCACAAACTCCTTTTTTTTATATTTTTAGAGAAAGGGAAATGATTTATGACCTGTTTGAATCTGCAACAGGTATGAGAATGATGCATAATTATTTTAGAATTGGGGGAGTAGCTGTTGATTTACCTTATGGTTGGGTAGATAAATGTCTCGATTTTTGTGACTATTTTTTACCAAAAATTGATGAATATGAACGTTTAATTACTAGAAATCCTATTTTTTTAAAACGAGTTGAAGGAGTTGGTTTCATTGGAAGAGAAGAAGCTATTAATTGGGGATTATCTGGTCCTATGTTACGTGCTTCCGGAGTTCAATGGGATTTGCGAAAGGTTGATCATTATGAATGTTATGATGAATTTGATTGGCAAGTTGAATGGCAAACAGAAGGCGATTGTTTAGCTCGCTATTTAGTACGTATTGGAGAAATGCGAGAGTCTACAAAAATTATTCAACAAGCTCTTAAAAGTATTCCAGGAGGACCTTATGAAAATTTAGAAGCGCGAAGAATAGGTCTAATTGGTACAGATACATCTCAATGGAATGATTTTGAATATCAATTCATCAGTAAAAAACCATCACCAACTTTTAAACTTCCTAGACAAGAACATTATGTTAGAGTAGAGGCTCCAAAAGGAGAATTAGGTATTTTTCTAATAGGAGATGATAGTATTTTTCCATGGAGATGGAAAATTCGTCCACCAGGATTTATTAATTTGCAAATTCTTCCACAATTATTACGAGGAGTAAAATTAGCTGATATTATGACAATTTTGGGAAGTATAGATATTATTATGGGGGAGGTTGATCGTTAGATGACATCTACTATAGCTATTGATCAGAAAATCATTCATTTTCTGATTTATTTAGGATTTCCAAAACCATTATCAGAATTTGTTTGGATTTGTATCCCTATTCTTGTAGTAGTTCTTGGATCAACTTTAGGTGTATTAGTTATTGTATGGTTGGAAAGAAAAATATCGGCAGCTGTACAACAACGAATTGGTCCTGAATATGCTGGTCCTTTAGGAATTATTCAAGCTCTAATTGATGGTCTAAAATTAATTCTTAAAGAAGATATTATTCCCTCTAAGGGTGATAGTTGGCTTTTTACATTAGGTCCTGCTATTGTTGTAATACCAATCGTTTTAAGTTATTTAGTCGTTCCTTTTGGACCAAATTTAATAGTAGCTGATATTGGCGTAGGAATTTTCTTTTGGATTGCAATATCTAGTGTTGCACCTATGGGACTTTTAATCGCTGGTTATGGATCCAATAATAAATATTCTTTATTAGGGGGACTAAGAGCTGCTGCGCAATCTCTTAGTTATGAAATTCCTCTTACTTTGTGTGTTTTAGCTATTACTTTAATGTCTCATAGTCTTAGTACAATTGATATTGTAGAACAACAATCGAAATATGGAATTTTAGGATGGAATATTTGGCGTCAACCCATTGGTTTTTTTGTTTTTTTAATTTCATCTTTAGCCGAATGTGAAAGATTACCTTTTGACTTACCTGAAGCTGAAGAAGAATTAGTTGCAGGATATCAAACTGAATATTGTGGAATTAAATTTGGTTTATTTTATGTTGCTTCTTATATTAATTTATTAGTATCTGCTTTGTTTGTTGCAGTTCTTTATTTAGGAGGATGGGATTTATCTATTCCTTTTTTAAATGATTATATTACTTCTACTGGTTTTTTGAATCAATGGGAAATAAACGAAACTTTTGTAGGAATAATGACAGGTATTTTAGGACTTGGTATTACTTTAGCTAAAGCCTATCTATTTTTATTTCTTTCTGTTTTAACTCGTTGGACTCTTCCGAGAATAAGAATGGATCAATTATTAGATTTAGGATGGAAATTCCTTTTACCCGTATGTTTAGGAAATCTATTACTTACGGCTTCTTTTCAAATTACTCTTCTTTAATGTTCCTTTTTAACAAATTTGTTGTCGGAGCCGGAACCGGAAGCACAATAGCACGCCGGAGGTCCACCCTTTGCCTTCGGGAGCCTTCGCCGGTCCCTTTTGGAGGCCGACGACTTTGCCGGAGGCAGAAGAGTGCAAATCAGGAGGAGGTGCGTAGCAGTTTGATCAGTCCATAAGTAAAGAAAAAATTTCTTTCAAGCCTCCTTAAGTCGGCCCTCCCTTTCACCTTTCGCGGACCTTTGGGAGCTAAAGACCTTGAAGGTGCGAATCCTGGAGGTGTTCGAAGGATGCGTCGTCCCGTAAAGGCGCGAAGCTCTTGAGGTGCAAAGCATGGAGGTCCGCCTACTAAAAGTCGGCCTCCCAAACCCCGGCGAAGGCTCCACGCTACGCGCCTTCGGGGGACCAACTGGCGAAGGGTGGACCTCCGGGAAGGGAGCGTCACGGGAATATTTGGAAGCCATCGGTGTGAGAGGCCTCAGCCTAAATTTGATTTGTCCGGTACCTTTTATAATTTTAAATAGAAATATAAAATATAAAAATATAAAAATATAAAAAAGAGCTTCGCACCTGCAGCAAGTGCTCTCTTTTATAGTTCTTTCATATGTGAAAGAAGAAAATGCTAGCCCCCCGGAATTTAATTTTATTGTATTAAAAGGACCTTTTCGCCGCTCCTTCGTCGCGCCTTCGGGGAGGTGCGGAGCACAAATAAAATTAAAGAATAGAAAAAAACTAAGAAAAATTTTTATCTATGATAACTGGTTTAAAAAATTATAGTCAAGATGCTTTGAGAGCAGCTCGTTATATAGGACAAGGTTTTTTTGTCACTTTGGATCATATGAATCGTACTCCTATTACAATTCAATATCCATATGAAAAATTAATTCCGTCAGAGCGTTTTCGAGGACGTATTCACTTTGAATTTGATAAATGTATTGCCTGTGAAGTGTGTGTTCGCGTATGTCCTATTAATTTACCTGTAGTTGATTGGGAATTTCAAAAATCAATGAAAAAAAAACAATTAAAAAGTTATAGCATTGATTTTGGAGTTTGTATTTTTTGTGGAAATTGTGTTGAATTTTGCCCTACAAATTGTTTATCTATGACAGAAGAATATGAACTTTCTTCTTATGATCGTCATGAATTAAATTATGATCAAGTAGCTTTAGGTCGTTTACCAAATCCTGCTAGTAAAGATCCATTAGTTCATCCTGTATTAGGTCTGGGATATCTTCCAAAAAAATTATTAACTACATCAACAGAATCAAAAACTATCACGAACTTTGATGAGGTTGCGTAGCAAATTTTTTTGTCAAAGATTTCGTGCGAGCTCTCCTCCGGACCTAGATTCAAATGCTTGCCCTACCCCTTCGGGGGACCTCCGGCCGGAAAATATATTTTTGACAATTCCCGGAGGTCCGACTTTTAGGCGGATATTTGTTTTCACTTTATTTTTTTTCACGGAGCCATAGGGAGGAGTTATTTATAATAAAAAGCTAAAGCCCTTTGCCGGAGGTCCCCCGAAGGGGGAGTCTTTTCGTAAAGTTGATTTTTGGGGTCCCGAAAAAGGAAAGCTTTTTGATCTTCGGGGCCACCAAAGCCTTTTTACCTTTTTTTATTTATTAGGAGCAAAAAAAGCAGCTTCGCACCATTAGTCATTTCGACTATTTTCTTTTTTCCGGAGGCCCGACCGAAGGGAGGGGATATTATTAATATTTTATTTAGGAGTTAAATCAAATGAATATGGTTTTCTTACCAGAAACAATCAATTCTCCTGGACTTTATTTTTTGGATCTTGGGATTCTTTTAGGTGGTTTGGGAGTAGTTTTTTTTGGGAAAATTATTTATTCTGCCCTTTTTCTTGGAATTGTTTTTGTTTGTGTAGCTTTGCTATATCTTTTATTGAATGCTGATTTTTTAGCAGCAGCTCAAATATTAATCTATGTAGGAGCGATAAATGTTTTAATTGTATTTGCAATTATGTTAGTAAATAAACCAGAGAATGAAACAACTCAAAAAAAAAGAACTTTCGGAGATATTTTGTCGGGTATTTCAGTTCTTGGTTTATTTCTTTTTTTAATAATAATGATTTTAAATACTACTTGGATTCAAAATAGTTCATTAAATCCAGAGCTTGAAAACTCATTTCAAAGTGTAGATATCATTGGAATTCATTTATTAACTGATTTGCTTCTACCATTTGAATTATTATCTATATTACTCCTTGTGGCTTTAGTTGGAGCCATTACGATTGCTCGTAAAGAGATTGGCCCCAAAATAGACAAAAATTAAAAGCAAAAATGCCGTCCTTCGTCGCCGGAGGGCTCCTAAAGGGACCGGCGACTTTTAGGACCTACGGCTAAAGCTCACGCTCCTTCCCAGTAGGTCACGCTACGCGCCTCCTTTCAGTCGGGCCTCCGCCTCCTAAAGTCGGCCCTCCTTTCAGTCGGGCCTTTGGGAATTTTTAGTTTTTAATTCGTAGTGATGAGATGCTTTTTATCTTAGAAGTACGCATGAAGTGTATACTTATAAGATAAAAAGCTTTTTCTTTTATGTAATGCTTACTCACCTTCGGTATCTATAGAACATAACAAAAAAAAAGGGCCGGGAACCGGCTCGCCTCTTTCCGGGGGGCAAGCATTTTACTTGCTTTATTTGTATTAAATCCGGGAGGCGAGCATTTTAAACAAAAATTTATATCAGGAGCGAAGCTTTATGCTAGAAAATTCACTTATTTTAGGTGCTTATCTTTTTTGTATTGGAATTTATGGATTAACAACTAGCAGAAATATGATTAGAGCATTAATGTGTTTAGAATTAATGCTTAATGGAGTTAATTTGAATTTAGTAGCTTTTTCTTCTTTTTTAGATTCTGATCAAATTCGAGGACAAGTCTTTGCAATCTTTATTATTGCTATAGCAGCAGCTGAAGCGGCTATTGGTCTAGCTATTATTTTGAATATTTTTCGTAATCGAAATTCTATTCGCATAGATCAATTTAATTTACTAAAATGGTAGTTTTTTCATCATCAAAGTAAAGATCTTTTTAGAGATCTTTCATGAAAAGAGATTTTTTTATTAACTGTTTGGCATCTTAAATAATTAGATAAAAAAATTATCTTTTCATAAACAATAAAGATCTAATGGAGAGAACTACTAACGAGATTATTCGATAAAGTAGTAGGCTACGCCCCTGCTTCGCACCTATAAAATTTTAATTGCTACGCACGTAGTTTTTCTTTTAATGCCGGAGGGACGACGTTAGGAGGGAAATATTAGACTTTTTCTTATTTAAGAAAAAAGGATTTTCGGAGCCGGTTCCTCCCCCTTCGGGGGACCTGGTGCTGCTCCTTCGTCGCACCTTTCACGAAACTTGAAAAATGAAGCGTGCTTCGAACCCTCAGGGAACTTTGATTCCTTTTATAACTTATGAGGTCCGAAGGATGCATAAACGAACTATTAGTCAATAGCTAAGAAAAATGCTCGCCCCCGGATTTTTTATTTTTATTATCGTAGACGCGAAGCGCCGTAGGTCCGCCTCCCTTCGCTGTCGTCGGCCTCCCAAAGGGACCCCGGCGAAGGCTCCCGAAGGGGGACCTACGGGAAGGCGAAGGACGGCACTTATTAGAGGGCCGAAGGCTAACTCAGTAGAAAAAAGAAACCAAATAATGAAAAAGTTGTAATTACTATTACAAATAAATAAGCTGTAGTTCGGCCTACCTCACCATATCTTGTACTTTCTCCTCCAAAAAGAGATAAAAGTCCAATGTTATTTACTACACCATCTATAACCCATTGGTCAAATAAAAAAAAGAAATTTGCAATACTTCTTGTTCCAGAAATAAAAGTTTTATTATACAATTCATCAATATAACCACGACGAAGCGACCAATTATAAATATTATTTAAAATAACTCCTAAAATTCCTTCTTTTTGAGGATCTAAAAATTCAATAAGATTTCGGTTACGTGATGCATGAGGACCATAAATTATCCAAGCAATAGAAGCACCAGTAAGTGCTATACCTACAGAAGGAAGAGATTCTAAAGCAAATTCAGTCCAAGTTAATTCATTTTCATTAATATGTAAATCATTTATGTGTAACCAGTTTGAAAAAAGAAGAGAACTTGTTTCACCTAAAAGTAAAGGTGCACCTAAAAATCCTATGAAAATTGTTGGAACAGATAAAGCTACTAAAGGGGCTACCATGTTGACACTTGATTCATGAGGACCACTTTTGCTTGTAGTTTTCTTATCATTTTTAGAATGCTGCGCACCTCGGAAATCACCTTCAAAAGTAAGAAAATACATTCGAAACATATAAAACGCAGTAAGTCCAGCTGTAAACCATGCAATCCATCCTAAAATAGGCGTTTTAGCCCAAGCATCTGCTAGAATTTCGTCTTTAGACCAGAAACATGCAAAAGGTGGAATTCCACATAAAGATAAAGTTCCAATCAAAAAAGTGACTCCTGTAACGGGCATATATTTTCTAATGCCTCCCATATACCCCATATCTTGGCTTTTATTTGGATTATAACCAACAGTAGGTTCCATACCATGAATAACTGATCCTGAACCTAAAAATAAAAGTGCTTTAGAATAAGCATGAGTTACTAAATGAAATAAACCCGCCTTATAAGAACCTAAACCTAAAGCTAACATCATATAACCTAGTTGAGACATTGTAGAATAAGCCAAACCTCTTTTTAAATCTCTTTGTGAAAGAGCTAAAGTTGCTCCAAGAAGAGCTGTTGATACGCCTGTTATAGCAATAATATCCATAACCATAGGCAAATTTTGAAATAATGGTAAAAGTCGTGCTACTAAAAAAATACCTGCAGCCACCATAGTAGCTGCATGGATTAATGCGGAAATTGGTGTTGGGCCTTCCATAGCATCTGGAAGCCAAACATGTAAAGGAAATTGAGCTGATTTTGCAACTGGTCCTAAAAATAATAAAAGAGAACAAACTATAGCAAAAGATACATTTACATTATTATTATTTAAAAGTTCACAAAATCTGTTAGTAATAGTTTCAAAATCAAAACTTCCAGTAATCCAATAAAAACCTAAAATTCCTAATAATAAACCAAAATCTCCTACACGATTTGTAACAAAGGCTTTCTGACAAGCTGCAGCAGCACTTGGACGACTAAACCAAAAACCTACAAGTAAATAGGAACACATACCTACTAATTCCCAGAAAGCATAAATTTGAATTAAGTTAGAACTTAAAACTAGACCTAACATGGAGGCGGTAAATAAACTTAAATAAAGAAAAAATCTCACATATCCTTGATCATGTGACATATATCCATCAGTATAAATCATTACCCCTATACCTACTGTTGTTACTAAAACTAACATAATAGAACTAAGCGGATCAATCACATACCCAATTTGTAATGATACTGCTTCTGTAGTAATCCACGACCAAATGTATATATGAGCTGAATTATTTAAAATTTGATCCCAAAATAAACCAAAAGAAAGCATCATTGAAAAACCTAAAAAAGCTATGCTAATAGCAGCAGATGCCCATCGCAAACTTCGAGTACCACGTCTAAAAGAAAGTAAGCCAAATCCTAAGATTAAAGCTGATAAGCAAGGAAAAAGTGGTATCAACCACCCATATTGATCAATTAGTTGCATATTACTAGTTTTATTTATTTTTTTGGTTAGGTCCGAAGGAAGCTCGCACATAAAGATCTCTTTTTTTACAACCTTTTAGCGAGCCGGTTCCCGACCCTTGTTGACAATCCTACCATTAAAAAGGATCTTAGATTTCGTAGGGGCAAAAAACCTTAGAACCCCACCCAATAATAAGTAGGCTTTGGGTAACAAAAGAACGATGCGAGAAGCAAGCTAATCATTTTTTATTCTTTAAAAATAAAGGCGCGAACCGGTAGGCCATGTCGACCTCCGGCCGGAAAATAAAAAAGATTTTATGATAGAGTTGCCTTCGTCCCTACTTAAAAAGTAAAAGCATTATTTATGTGCTTCGTGCCTAAAAAAGAAAAAACCGGCCGGAGGCCCGACTGAAAGGAGGGGAGGGCGAGCATATTTTATATGTTTTTTCCCGGAGGTCCCCCGAAGGGGGATCTATGCTTCTCACCATGCTTCGCACCTATGAGTTTTACGCTGGTTTGAAGTAAGAACAAAAGGCGCGTAGTACAAATTTTATTTATTAAAAAAGTATTGACATTATACTAAGGTGCGAAGCAGAATAATCAAGAAACTTTGAAGTTTTGAAGTGTTCAGAAAAGATTTTTTTCTAATTTAATTAATATGTATTTATTATAGTACATATCAAATATCCGCCTAAAAGTCGGACCTCCGGGAAAAAAAATCTTTCTCTGCGTCCTTCGGACCTCTTGGCTCACAAACACAAAATTATTTGAATTTATTTATTAATTTTTTTTATATTATGAATACATATGCAATTATTGAAGCTGGAGGTGAACAACTCCAAGTACAACCAGGTCGTTTTTATGATATACGTCTTAATGTGCCATTAACTGAATTTTGGGAAAATAGAAAAATAGTATTTTCTCGTGTTCTTATGATTCGTTCTGAATCCAATACCTTTCTAGGAAAACCTTGGTTAGAACAAGCGACAGTAAATGGGCGAATTTTTCATCCTCGTAGAGGGAATAAACTTATTGTTTATAAAATGCGTCCTAAAAAACATACATCCAAAAAAAATGGACATCGACAGGCTTTAATGAGATTTATAGTAGATTCTATTTTCTTTAATAATCAAAAATTATAGAAAGATACTACCTAAAAATGCTTTGCAGCTCACAGTATTAGTGACAAAAAGGTCCCGAAGAGACCTCCAGAAAATTTGAACTTCAAAAAATTTCCCCAAAGGCGCGACGAAGGAGCGGGGTATTGAATCTCTTTCTTTGCACCTTGAATAAAATATAGTACCCTTTCGGGACCCAAGGTGCGTAGCACTACGGGACCCTAAATGTCAATTTCTATTGAATTCTCAAAATAAATTATTTAAAAATATTTTTCTTTTCTTACAAATAAATTAAATATTTTTAAATAATTTATTTTATTATTTAAAACCGCTCCGCTACGCGCCTAACGTCGGGCCTTTTCTTTTTTCTGGTATCTAATGCTCTTTATTTGAATTATAATAAATATCAAGGTACGCAGTAAGCTAGCGATGGTTTACCTAGTCAATTTTCAGCCAAAGGCACGACGAAGAAGTGGTTAGCATGCAAAGCTCGGAACCAAAAGAAAGCAAAGGTGCGAAGCATTTTTAGTTTTTTAGTTCTAAATATTTATTTCCCTCCTAACGTTGTCCCTCCGGGAAAATCCAAAAGGATACTTTTTCTATAATAGGAGTCTTCGGCCCTACTTTCAAAAGAAAAAAAAAAATTCTACTTGGAGAGTCAAAATATCTACCAAAGCCAGAGGTCCCCGAAGGGGAGTACGAAGGATGGCATATTATTTATTCATCTGAATTATTAAAAAAAACTTTGTTTTCTAAAGGAGCGTAGCTATACGAAATTAATGTTAATGATTTATCATTCCCAGATGGTAAAGAAACAATTTCTTTAGCTTTTTGATTCCATAATTGTAATGTAAGATCAGGATAAAAACCTATACCTAACATAGGAATTAATAATGATAAAATTATAAAAACCTCTCTAGGACTTGCATCTAATTTTAAGCTCTCTTTTACTGTTTTTAAAGAAATATCGTTGTAGCCATAAAACATTTTTCTAACCATAGATAACAAATAAATAGGAGTTAAAATAATACCAATGCCTTCCACGAAAGTGATTACTGCTTTAAATACTGGCGAATATACAGAACTAGCTACAATACCTAAAAAAATCATAAGTTCTGCTACAAAACCACTCATACCAGGTAAAGCTAAAGAAGCCATTGCACATGCTGTAAACGTGGAAAAAGTTTTTGGTAAAGGAGATCCCCATCCACCCATTTCATCTAGAATTAAAGTACGACTTCTATCATAGGTTGTTCCAGCTAGGAAAAAAAGCCCAGCACCAATAAGTCCATGCGAAATCATTTGTAAAATTGCACCACTTAAGCCTAAATCTGAAAACGAACCTGCTCCAATTAAAACAAACCCCATATGCGAAACAGAAGAATATGCAATTCGTCGTTTTAAATTTTTTTGTGCAATCGATACAAGTGCAGCATAGACAATCTGTCCTGCACCTAATGCAACTAGCCATGGAGCAAAAACTCTATGCGCTTCTGGTAACATTTCAATATTTATTCGAATAAATCCGTAACCTCCCATTTTTAATAAAATTCCAGCTAATAACATACAGGTACTATAGTGTGCTTCGCCATGAGTATCGGGTAACCAAGTATGAAAAGGAAACACTGGTAATTTTACAGCATAAGCTATTAGAAAACCTAAATATAAAAGAATTTCTAAACCTAAAGGATAAGACTGTTTCGAAAGAGTTTCCATATCAAGTATTGGTCCACTGTTTCCCCAAAGACTTATAGTTAAGATAGCAGCAAGTAAAAATATGGAACCTCCTGCTGTATATAATATGAATTTAGTAGCAGCATATAAACGACGTCGACCTCCCCACATAGAAAGTAATAAGTAAACTGGAATTAGTTCAAGTTCCCACATAAAAAAGAAAAGTAATAAATCTTGTGAGAGAAATAGTCCTAATTGACCACTATACATAGCTAACATTAAAAAATAAAAGAGTCGAGGATTTCGAGTTACAGGCCAAGCAGCGAGTGTAGCAAGCGTTGTAATAAAACCTGTTAAAAGTACTAATGCTATAGATAAACCATCAACTCCTACTCTCCAATGAAAATCTATCACTTCAATCCAAGAAATATCTTCTTTTAATTGAATACCTTGTCCATAAAAATCAAATTGAGAACCAAAAACATAAGTCATTAAAAGAAAATCTATTAAACAAATTCCAAGAGCATACCATCGAATTAAATTATTTCCTCGATTTGGTATTAAAGGAATTAATAATCCTGCAAAAACTGGAAAAAGGATTATTATTGTTAGCCAAGGATAATTATTCATTTTTTCTATTTTCAAATAAAAATATGAATCCCCCAAAAGGGGAACTCCGGGAAAACTTGATTTAAATTGTTATTTGAGCTACGCACCTTGTCAAAGATCCTGAAAGGGCTGTAGGATCCTCACGGGACTATCAGGAATTTTATTAATATCTAAAATTTATTTTATGCTATGCACCTTTATCTCTTTACTTCGCAACTTTTTTAGTAGAACCCTATTAGAAGAGAGGGCCGAAGCGCCTTCGGCCCTCTCTTCTATTCTCTGGATCTTATAAAAATAGATAAAAAAGCTTTGCTCCTATATCTATTTTTATAAGAACCCTTTTCCATGCTTTGGCACCTTGCCAATGCCGGAGGTCCTAAGGGAATTTTGCGTTCAAAAAGTATTGGCGTAGAAAAACTTAATAAGCCTCCGGCCCTTTTGCTTGATTGCCTTAGAAAAGAGGTTCAAGTAAGGGAGGCGCGCAGCGTTTGAGCTTCGCTCCTCCCTAATAGAAAAAAGATTATTAGCGTAGGTAGGAAAATCCATAAAGCAAAAATCACCTAAAAGGGCCGACCAAAGGGAGGCACGTTATTTTTCATTCTAATAAGCTAGTCCCATACTACGGGTGGTTTCAGAGCCTAAATATACTCTAACGCTCAAAAAATCAGTTGGACAAGCAGATTCACAACGTTTACAACCAACACAATCTTCAGTTCTAGGAGCGGAAGCAATTTGACTTGCTTTACATCCATCCCAAGGAATCATTTCTAAAACATCAGTAGGACAAGCTCTAACACATTGAGTACAACCAATACAGGTATCGTAAATTTTAACAGAATGTGCCATGATTATGAATGAACAAAAAGGCTTTAATTTTTATCAAATGCTATGCACCTATTAATTTAGGGCAAAAAAAAAAATTAGTGCTACGCACCTTTAAAGGACCTAAAGGGCCGACTTTTCGGACCTACGGCAACGTGCGCAGCAGTTTTTCTATTAATTAGAACTTTTTAAAGTACTTTAATTAATTCAAAATTGTCTAATTTTGAATAATTGTCTTGCTATAAAATAAATTTATTTTATAGTAAATAAGATTGTATAGAATTTTGATCTGGAATGCAATTTTCTTTTCATTAAGATTTATTGATAGGCTTCCAGCGTACCTTCCGGAGTCCATTTACCGGGGGCAAGCATTTTTTTGTTTTGATAGAAAAATTTAGTTTAACCATCCATAACTATGTAAACCTTTTCCTAATAAATTAACACCTAAATAACACATCCAAACTACAAAAAATCCTAAGAAAGCTACTAATGCTGGTTTTGTTCCATTCCACCCTTTTGTTATACGGATATGTAAATAAATAGCAAAAATAACCCATGTAATTAAAGCCCAAGTTTCTTTCGGGTCCCAATTCCAATACGAACCCCAGGCTTCATTAGCCCAAACAGCACCTGAAAGAATACCTAAAGTTAACAAAGGAAAACCTATCCCAATAATTCTATAACTCCAATAATCTATTTGATTTACTAAAACTGTTTTATATTTTTGTAAATAAAGTGCTTTTAATAACTCGGAATTTTCAATATTCCATTTAGAATCTATACAATGAGAAAAGGGTACTGCTATCGCAGGATTCAAAATCATTTTTGTTTTTTGGATTTCTTCTTGGTTTGTCTTTTTTTGAGAAAAAGATTGATTAAGAGAAATTGCTCGCCCCCCGGTTTTTTGAACTTTATTCTTTGTTTTTTGTATCGAATTTAAACTATATTTCGTTTTAGATAATTCATCTATTCTTTCAGATACATAGGCTGGATTCGAGAAAAGGTGCGTAGCACTATTATTTTTTTCACTTGAAAGAATATTTAGAGTTAATAATGTGACGGCTAACAATGAACCAAAAAGAAGTGCTCCATAACTTAAAATCATCATAGTTACGTGCATCATAAGCCAATTTGATTGTAAAGCGGGTACTAAGGCTGTAGCTTCTTGCAATTGTTTAGGAAGTCCTAACGTACTAAAAGTTGTTGTCATCAAAAGAATTGGAGCTATAATGGCATCTAACCATTCACTTTCAATTTTGATTTTAAAAAGTAAATAAAGAAAAATTAAACTCCATGCTAAAAATAATGAGGATTCATATAGATTACTTAATGGAATATGATCTGATAAATTCCATCGAATAATACATAATCCGGTAACAGAAAGAAAACCTAAAAAAATTCCAATAAAAGATCCATATGGGTTTGATAGAGAAAAAATTTTTTCAGAATTATTACGCTGCGCGCCTTCGGCCGAAGGACCGTTAGGTGAGGCGCGTAGCGTCCGGCGACTTTTGGGAGGTGGCGGACATGAACTTAATTTCGCACTGCCTCCTAGCGTCGGCCCTCTGGCTCCGGCTCCGGCTACGGCAGAAGAGATTGTTTTATTTTCATAGAGTGTTATTTTTACCCAAGAAAATAAAGTAACTAGAAAAAAAATAATAAAAGAAAATTGAATAAAAATTTGTTCTAAAGTATTAAATATCATAAGAAAATAAATATTGTTTTCTATTTTGGATTTGTAGTAACGCTACGCGCCTTCAGCTACGCTCCTTTGGTTTAATTAATTATTTAGTAATTAATTATTATATAGATTATAAAAAACAAACAACTTTTATGTACTTTTTACTAAAAAAGGATAGAATGGTTCACTAAGCTTCATTTTCCGTTGTTCTGTAACTTTATTATTAACTATATCCATTTCCGAAGCAAAAACTTTAATGTCAACAGGTACCTTCCGTAATTATTTTATTCCTGAAGAAGGACAACAATTATTACAAATGTATATAGAAGAATATAAAAAATATTTAAATCAATTAAAGGATCAAAATCTGCCTGACAGCAGTCCCTTTTTTGTAGCTGGTAGCAACTATAGGCATCAAACTCAAAAAATAAAACAAATAAGTCGTACTTTATTTGATAAGCAGTTATCTACTCTATTTTCTTTATTAAAAAAACAAAGCAGCTGGGTGGATTAAACAAAGAACTTCTTGTATCTAGTTTGCGTGCTCCTTATTTAAAAAAGAAAAAATAAGGTGCGTAGCACTAATTTTTTTTAAAAAAAATTATAAAATTCTAAATAGCTTTGCACCTTCGTCTCCCTACGCCATCGTAGTTGTTTTTAAAATAAATTGCGGTCCCTGAAAGTGAACAATAACCATTGTAATAGGTTCAAATCCACGACGGTTTTGTAGCAAAGCATCTGGCGTTGATTTTTATATCTCCCGTCTATCCCTTTTCCAAATATTATTTTGCTCCTTTTCCGTAGGTCCCCGAAGGGGAATAATAATTAACAGGCGGAGGTAGCATGATGCTTCGTACCTCTGCCTCCGCCGGAGGTTCCCCGAAGGGGAATAATAATTGTTTTTACTTGCTTTTTTGTTTTTTGATGTTATTTTATTTTTATTCTTTTGTAATAAAGAATTTTTGGAGAATTTTTTATGTATTTAAATATTAGTGATTCTGCTCAAGAGATACAATATTCAAAAAATAGTATTCTGGTTCTTTCTATGTTTTATTCAATCAAACCCTTATATGGAACTTTTTCCTTTCAAAAAAAATTTAGACAGAAAAACATCAAATTATATTGGCAGGTTGTAGATTGTAATGTATCAGTATCCTCGTATTATTTTTTATTAAGTTTTTCGGAAACAATTGTGCGCCGAGTTTTTTGCTCGTTACAATCAACTTTAATTCAATGGCGAAGAATCAAATTAAGTTTATTTGATCCGACCCTACAAGAGGAGCGCTTTTTATGTGAATTAAGTTTATCGTCTTTTACTGTGCAGATTTCAGCCTCTTCTTTTTCTAAATTAAATGTGAAATTTGTATCGTCCGATTTTCCTAAAAGAAAATTCAATTTTGTTTTGGAAGGTGTGCCTTCTGATTTAAATTTCTCAAAAATGGAAATTGCCACTAAAATACTTTTATTAGAAAGCATTTTTACTAATATTCTAAGAATCCCATATTACGCTCCAGCTAAGCTTTTAGAAACTCGAATATTAGATTTTGCAGTTTTGGAACCCACATGGTTTTCCCAAGAACAAGTTCAATCAACAAAATTTCGAGAAAATATATTGTTGACTAATCGTCTTCTTTTATTAGAACAAAAGAAGAAAGCAAAATCTCTTGAAAAAAAAGATAATTCTAATAAATAAATCTAGATCAAAATAAATCTGAAATAAATCAAGAAAATCCTATCAAAACAAAATTAGAGTCGGATAAAATTGACTTTGATATATCTGAAGAAGAAGCATTATTACCAAGTCCTTATTTAAGAGAGCACGGTTTTTTACGTGAGAAACTAAAATTTTACGATGGGGTCGTAATACTTCTTCGTTTTGTTAAAATTATTCGATCAAAAAAACTACAGATTTTAAATTTTGTACCGACGTAGTACGAATTGATGCAGCTTTTTCACAAATGGAATAAATAACGTAATTAGAATACAATATGGATAAAAATACTAACGATCCAATATCTTCTTTTTTTCCCGTCAGCTAATGTGTCGTCTAGTCTTCCAAATGCTTCTAATGTTCCGCAGGATTACGCCCCTATCGCACCCCCATTATCTCTTTTCGAGCAAGAACTGGAAGAAGCCTTTTCTGACGCAATCCCAGACTCCTCCTCTATGATCAGTGAGGAGGATGTTCCTACAATTGGTGAAATAATTGATGGATTAGGTAAGTCTGAAGGACTTTCTGAATTACCTCCTTCAGACTCATACGAGGACGATTTTTCGCCCCCAGGTTTGACAAAAAACCCTGTTAACAACTTTGGTAGCTTTTCGGAAAGCGATTCCGTAATTGATCTTCAAGAAAATGAATATAGTATTTCGGAATCTGTTTCGGATAATTCGATAGTTCCTTCTTCAAGTTTGTTAAAAAAAAAGATATTATATTATGCTCAATCTTCTTCAAAACATAATCAATTTAAATCTTCTTATTTTCAAGATTTCGAGGGTTAGGAAATATAAAAAACATTCCCGGAGGTCTGACTTTTAGGCGGATCTATTTTTTTATCTAAATTTATTTTCTTTTGGTATAAGTATAAGTTTTTAAAAAATGCATTTGTTTTATTCTCTAATAAAAAAGCTTCGCTCCTACGGCTTTCTCTACAACCTAAACATGGCATGAAATAGCAGCACAATACTTATACTTTGTATTTGTAGGCCTCCCCTTCGGGGACATGCTAACGCCGCCGCGGCCGCACTTCTAAAAGACGCACCTCAGGCTCCGGCTGGGAAGGCGCCGAAGGTAGCGTAAGGGAGGAGTCGTAGGGAAGAGTCGATGCCGCCACTCGGACTCGAACCGAGATGCGTTAGCATTGGTTCCTAAGACCAACGTGTCTACCAATTTCACCATGGCGGCTTTCGCTTCGCTCCTGTGTTGAAGTATAGCATAATAGCGATCCAGGCGTCAATTCTCCTTCTCGCCTCCTCTGCCTTAGCTAAAGCTCCTCCATGAAGTTTTGTACTTCCCGGAGGTCCACCCTTCGGGGGATCTTTTTTTCCCATCCAGTAACCTATGGGCTGCTGCTTAATAAGCAGAAAAGACTGTTCATGAACAGTCTTTTATTTAAATAAAATGCTTTTTTCAAATCGTGAGTCACGCATAAAAAATCTGTCACTTGCCGCCCGCCGGAGGTGCGAAGGAGGCAACAAAAGATCCCTTCCTTCGGCCTTTGGGGAGCTTCGCCGGAGGGGCTCCGGGAAATTTGCCACTCTGCCACTTTGCCATGCCACTTTTTCCCGGAGGCGAGCATTTCTGCCACTTCTGCCACTTGTGCTTCGCACCAACCCTATCAGGTCCGAAGGACGCATAACTCCCCCTTCGTATTGCAAACAATCCTCTGGGAAATATATAAAAATACCACCAACAAAAGAAATAAATCAAATCGCCGGCTCCCCTCCTTTCAGTCGGGCCTCCGGCGAAGGCTGAGGTACCTTTGGGAGGATTCACTTAGGCTGTGGAACGTAGCCCGTGCTTCGCACCGGACTACAAGGCGCGAAGCGTATTAGCAGTGCCCGCCTAATCTTTTAATATTACTCCTCAATCAAAGGTGCTGCCGGCCTCCAGACAATTCATACCTTAGCTACGCGCCAATCTCATGCTGCGAAGCAGCATTCATGAGTCATGCTGCGAAGCACCCATTAGGAAAAGCCAATGAGATGAGGTGCGAAGCTTAGCCCGAAGGTGCGTTAGCATCATAGAAAAAGCAAAGCTAATAAAAAAAGCCCCCCCTCCCCCTTCGGGGGACCTACGGCGAAGGGCAGGCGGGGAGCACTTTGGGAAGCAAAACCCACCTAGTTGTGCTTCGCACCGGACTACGAAGAGCCTACCTCACATTTCACCGGACTACAAGGCGCGAAGCGTATTAGCAGCTACGCGCCTATTCTTTTATTTTAATATAATCTTGCTTCTCAGAGTAGGACGGCCCTAAAAAACATTTGAAGGAAATGACTGGAAGCAGCTATAAAAGGATAGAAAGAAACTACAAGTAGGCACGCGCCTACAAAGGCTCCACGCTACGCGCCTTCGGGGGACCAACTGGCGAAGGGTGGACCTCCGGGAAGGCGCACGGAGCGCGCAGCGCAGGAAGTCTACTTAGTTATGCTTCGCACCTAAGCAAAGGCCCTCCCCTCCCCTCCCCCGTTGGCTCCGGCAAAGCTTCGGCGAAGGGCGAATGAGCCCTTCCTAAACAACTGGCTTAGAAGGTGCTGCCGTACTCTCTGGTGCATATAACTCTCTGATACATATATATGTATATGTATCCTCGACTCTATGCCTTTAGCATCCGTCTTCTTGCCCCTTTTTCTTTGCCGTAGGTCCCCCGAAGGGGGAGGAAGGGGGCTGAGGGTAGAGGACGGGAGGGAGGAGGTTGCATGAGACCTAGAATCCCATGTAGAATATTCATGTGAGCCTACGGCCCTACGGAATTATTGGCACAGCTCGGGCTATTAGCTCAGTGGTAGAGCGCGCCCCTGATAAGGGCGAGGTCTCTGGTTCAAGTCCAGGATAGCCCACCTCCCTCTGGGACCTACGTCGAAACGGGCCTTTAGGAGTTTAAGGGAGCGAAGCTACTAAAGCGAAGCATCTTCTTTTTTGGTGGGTAACAAGTGCTTTTCGTACTTCAAAGGTGCGCAGCAGAAACATCTACTTGTCCCGGAAGTCCCCCAGAAGGGGGATATTTTTTTGGAAGTGTCTAATAAATTGAAGTGATTATCAGCAGCCGGAGGAGGTCCCCCGAAGGGGGAGGCGTAGCACGTAGCTAAAGCCATCCCCCTTCGCCGCTGGAGCTAAAGTCGGAGGCCCGACTGAAAGGAGGGGAGCGCTTTTGTCAGGCCCGACTGAAAGGAGGGTGCATCATTTATATTTATTTAATAAAATACTCGGAGGAACAAAGCTGTTATGGGATATTCTAAAAAATTTGGAGGCAATTTTCGTAATTTTATGGCTTCTTCAAACATTACAGGTCAGCTTATTGATAACAATATGGAGATAACTTCGATACCACATTATCTTCAAAGGCATATTACTGAAAGAGATTTCAATTATCAATTACGGCAAACAACTAAATCAGTTCCTATTTTGTCACCACAGGGTATTGAGGAGGTATTTACTCCCGTGTTGGATAAAATTGAATTTAGGGATGTTGGTTCAGATTTTAAGAAGAAAAACTTTTTTAGCAAATTGAAAATATTACTACACAACAAAAAAAGAGATTCTTTGTTAGTTAATCATTTTGCAAAATGTGAAAAATTAAATTTGGCATATACTGATCCGGAGCTTCCTTTTGAAACTCTGCTAAAACGGACCAATGTAAATTTTGCTACAAATTTTACTGAACATCAAAAAATAGGTACCTATTATAGTACAAATGGTGGTCAGCGAGTTATTGAACGTATTATAGAGTTAGACAAAGATTTTTTTTTATTTATTTCTTTGTTTTCTGAAAGTCATGAAGCTACGGAGCCCTATGGTATAAAATTAGAAGTGTGCCGGTTTGATTTGTGCTCCAAGTTAACGGAACCTATTATGCCACGTGTAACGGATCAAGTAAAAAAAGGTCACGTTTGGGGAAATGGTTGCCATTTGTATGCTATTGGTACATTAAATAATGAACCATTTTCTGCTCGCGTTGGTCGGCAATCCAAAGCTTATCCCAAAATCCAAGATCCTAATAATTTACAGATCGAAAGCTTATACGTAGGTGATAACGAACGAGCTTTTCGCGTTTTATTTTATGATAAAGCGAAAGAAGTATTTAAAAAAGGAAAATCTTTATCTGAAATTAATACACATGTTGAACTTCGCGTTAATTGTTTGAAAGCAAACTTGGGTTGGTCTTTTTATCAAAGATTGTTTATGGATTATTTTGGTCCGGCAGCTTCTTATTTTCGTACAAATTTTATGCTAAAATACATGTATGAAAGTGTTGCTATGACTACTAAACAAAGAATTACAAACAAAAATTTGATGGTGTATGAAGCAAGTCTTGCGGATTGGTGGACTAATTCTTATATCGCACCTATGCAGGAATTAATAGATTTGCATTTAGGAGCTGTTCGTTTTAATTTAAGTACTAAAAAGAAATGCTCTATTTTTTTACAAGATAATCAACACCCAATTTATTCGGAAGTTTATAAAGATATGGAGTTAGCAAAAAAGCATCCTGATGGCTTTTATCGGGGTCATTCTTATTTTTTAATGCATAAGCATCGGTTGCACCGGGTGAAAGATTATGTTGAAGCTTTACAAAACAAGGCTTCTTGGTGTTTAGAAAAAGTTACTCATACGAACGCTATAAATTATTTTAAGAAATTAATTAATCGGTGGACTTCTTTTGATTCTCACCGTGATGCACACGGTATTTTTTTTGAAACCTCTTATTAAAAAGTCCACAAAATTATTTTTTTAAGCAAATTTCAATTAATGGGGGTTAGGGGGGGTTTTTTTCAAAATTTTTGATCTTCTTTTTTTTCTTAAAATTAGTACCTTTTTGTTTGTAATTCTTTGTTAAAACCTTCTTTTTCTATTTTTATTTAACTGCAATTTCTTTTTATACTTGGGATCAGATTTACTAGATTCCTTTTTACGTTTTTTCTTTTCTTAAAGAATGCTCCCTGCCCAATTGTGGTGGTAATACTTACACACGGTCTAGCCTTCTCTTCCCTTCTTTTACCAGTGTTGCCCTCTCCCCCTTCGGGGGCCTCCGGGGAAACAGTATCTTAAGGCTCAGGCGCGCCTTTTTATCGAGCATGTCTCTCTTCCCAGCTACGCTCTGCCCTTTATCCCCTCCTTTCAGTCGGGCCTCACCGATTAAAGTTGGGACTATAGTCGAGGAAACACTTGAAGATGCACAGGCCGAAGGATCGCCACTTCAAGGGAGGCTATTTTATTACTAAAGGTTTCCGAAGGGTAAGATGGTGGGCTTGAGCCTGGTAGCTGGGCTCCTTCGCCGGAGGTCCTCGGAAGGTGGATAGGGCAAAGCGTATAGTAGCTGAGCTCCTTCGACGTAGGCCTACTGCGGATAGCGGAGGTTACCCGAAGGTCAGCGTATCTATGCGGAGGACTCCTACGGAGGGCGGCGCAAAGCTGGGCATAGCTGGGCGAAGCGTAGCTAGGCATAGGGAAGCTCAGTAAGAGAAAGAATTCTCACCTCACCCCTTCCCTCCTTTCAGTCGGTCCTCTATGAAAGGAGGGTATCTGCCCTCCGCCCTCCGAAGTATCCCTCTGCCCAGCTATGCAACAATAAAAGGAGCCCTCCGCCCTCTGCCCTCTGAAGGAGCCTTCCGCCTAGCTACGCTGTTTCGACTATAAGCCTAACTGAAAGAAGTGCTGGCTACCCGAAGGGCTTGTTCCCTCGCCGACTGATTTAGGAATGTTCCTGAAATATGGATGCATACCCATCTCCTACGAATCGGATGGACTTCTTATATTGGCCCCCAAAGACGCCCCTCTGGGTGAGATAGATACCCTCTTTATGCGCCCGTTAAGTCAAGAGCTGATTGGGCAACCTATTCCCATCAGCGTTGGAGACTTTGATACCCTTCCGGAGAGCTACTTGGAAGCTTTGGTCCGTTTGAAGGGTTCCTAGGTGGAATGTCTTAACCCGGCATCCAATGCATTAACGCATTGGATGCGTGGGGGGGCAAAATATTTTATTATTTAATTTTCTTCGCTAAATCTAGCTCTTGGTGGGATGGTTATACCCCGCGGACCCACCCCGCAGACCCACGACCATAATGGGGGGCTAGGATCTTTGGGAAATCGTGTAGGCCGTGTAGGGTGTGCAGGCTTTTAGAAAAAAAAAAAAATTTATTTGACTGACTGGCGCCTTCCCACTAGTCCCCGCGGCTGGTCTCTCAGCGATCCCTTTATTTATTTTTTTACCTAAATAGATGTTAAAATTTGATTTCTTATTCTCAACGACTTTGCAGTGCTCTCTCTTCATCATACCGTGACACTTTGTTACGGTCTCTATCCCCTACCCCTTCGGGGGACCAACTGGCGAAGGGGGATGAGCGTAGTAGCTGAAGCCACGCCACCTCCTAGCTCTGCGCAAGGCCTGAACCTCCTCACGTAGGTCCCCCCGAAGGGGGAAGAATCGCCTATACCATTGGTCCACCCTAAGGGAGATGATAGCTAGCCTCAGCTTATGAATCCGACTATAAATTTGCTTTCACTGTGAGTCCCCTAAAGGGGAAGGAGCGGAGAACGTAGATGAAGACATGCGACTTCCGCGCTGGAGGCTATTGATTCCTCCTTACCCTAGGTCCCCCAGGAGGGCCATTCCCTGAACCTTCCTTGCTCAGTCGGAGAAGAAAAGAACCCTTCGGGTAGACTTCACCTCTTTCAGTCGGGCAGTTAGTTGCAAAGGCTCTTGTAGCAGCAATTTCAGCAAGACCGCCTGGCTATTCGCAGAGGTACAAAAAAAGGGTCAAAAGGGGCTGGGCTTAGGAACCTATGAAATAGCTACCGCCTCAAGCGGTCGAAGCATGGAAGCCAGGCTGAGCCGTGCCGTAGCCTTCGGCTCCTTGGCTCTCCGAAGGGACTTAACTATAGTAGCAGAGGTCCTAGAAGCCGCGCTGTCGGCGCGGGGCTTGAACCTTCGGCTCACCTGAGAGTGCAGAACCAGGAAGGCAGCCTGGTACTTGTAGATGGGAGGCGTCCAGCTAAGTAGGAGCAGGGAATATTTACCAGCCAGAGGGCCGCTCAATCAGAGCGGGGAATGTGGCGCACCTCGGAGGTCACGCTACTTACTGGTCCGAAGGGACGCAACAGAGGTCACGCTACTTCCTGGTCCAGAGGGCCGCTCAGTCGGCGAGGAGCCTGGTACTTGTAGATGGGCAGAGTACCGCTCAGTAGGAGCAGGGCCTGAGCCTTAGGCTACTTACTGCTTTCGAGCCGCATCCGCTCAGTAGGCGCAGAGCCTGAGCCTTAGGTTCCCAGAGTGTGCCCGGAGGGCTGCTCAGGCGGTGCAGCTGAACCAGGAAGGCAGAGCCTGGTAGCTGGGAGGCGTCCAGCTAAGTAGGAGCAGGGCCAATGCCTTCGGCACGTGGCGGAACACAGAGCACTGAGGGGCGCTCAGTCAGCGAGGCTGAACCAGGAGGGCAGCACTATGGCTGAACCCGGAAGTAGATGGGCAGAGTACCGCTAAGTAGGAGCAGGGAATATTTACCAGCCAGAGGGCCGCTCAATCGGAGCGGGGCCTCTGGCACACCTCGGAGGTCACGCTACTTCCTGGTACTTGTAGCTGGGCAGAGTAACGCTCAGTAGGCGCTGGGACCGAGCCTTAGGCTACTTCCTGCTTTTGAGCCGCATCCGCTCAGTAGGCGCTGGGACTGTACTTGTAGATGAGGTCACACCGCGTCCCGCTCAGTAGGCGCTGGGACCGAGCCTTAGGCTACTTGGATCGCCGAAGGGACTTAACTATAGTAGCAGAGGTCCTAGAAGATGTCCGCGAGGGGCTTGTGCCTTCGGCTCCCCAGAGAGTGCAGAACCCAGAGGGCAGCCTGGTACTTGTAGATGGGAGGCGTCCTGCTAAGTAGGAGCAGGGAATATTTCCACGCCAGAGGGCCGCTCAATCGGCGCAGGGACTGTAGCGCACCTCGGAGGTCACGCTACTTACTGGTACGGAGGGAAGCTCAGTCGGCGAGGGGCCTGAGCCTTAGGCTACTGGTACTTGTAGATGGGCAGAGTACTGCTCAGTAGGCACAGGGAATATTTCCACCCCGTAGGTCATGCTACTTACTGGTACGGAGGGCTTATAACGCACTTCAGAGGGCACACCACTTCCTGGTCCGGAGGGCCAGTAGAGCACCCCGGAGGTCACGCTGAGGGCTGCTAAGTAGGATCAGCAGGAGCAACAAAGAAGGCACACTGAGGGCTGCTAAGTAGGAGAGAGACTACTCACCGAAGTACACAGAAGAAGCATGAACAGAGAATTACTAGATCAGTAGGAGCTAGCGTTCCCTCCTTTCAGTCGGGACTCTAGAAGCAGAAGAACCTGTGTCTTAGTAAAAGAAAATACTGCTTTCGAGCCGCATAGGCTCAGTAGGAGCGGGGAGCCTGAGCCGTCGACTCCCAGAGTGTGACCAGAGGGCTACTCAGGCGGTAAGGATGAACCAGGAGGGCATGTACTGGTAGATGGGCAGAGGCCCGCTCAGTAGGAGCGGGGACGGAGCCTTAGGCTACTGGTACTTGTAGATAGGAAGAGTACCGCTTAGTAGGCGATGGGAAGATTTCCCCGACAGAGGGCCGACCAAAGGGAGGCGCGGGAGGACTGTGGCGCACCTCGGAGGTCACGCTACTGGTCCGGAGGGACGCAACGGAGGTCACGCTCCTGGTCCGTAGGGACGCTCAGTCGGCGAAGGAGGACTGTACTTGTAGCTGGGCAGAGGGCAGCGGAGATGGGCGGAGGGCAGAGGAGATGGGCGGAGGGCAGAGGAGATGGGCGGAGGGCAGCTCAGTCGGCGAAGGAGGACAGAGCCTTCGGCTCCTTCCTGCTTTCGAGCTGCATCTGCTCAGTCGGCGAGAAGCCTGAGCCTTCAGTTCACAGAGTGTGCCCAGAGGGATGCTCAGTCGGTGAAGCTGAACCAGGAAGGCAGAGCCTGGTAGCTGGGAGGCGTCAGCTCAGTAGGCGAGGGAAGACTGTGGAGCACCTCCCGAGGCTCCAGGAAGCTCCCTTAGGATACCGAAGGTTTCCAAATTATGCGCTTCTAACACAAAGGGTGGGCAAGACGGAGTAACTGGTTCCTGGGCAGAAAGCTTTTGCTTCGCACCTATGGGACGAGATAATAAATCCTCCGAGGTTCCAATATATTTATGTTCCCTATAGTAAAGGCGAGTAGACGAGGTCGCGTAGTGTTTCCCCGCAAGGCAAGTAGCCAAAGTCGCACCTCTTATGCTTCGCACCTCTTATGCTTCGCATCTCTTCTACTCTTATGCTTCGCATCTCTTCTACTCTTATGCTTCGCATCTCTTCTACTCTTATGCTTCGCACCTCTTATGCTTCGCACCTCTTATGCTCTTATGATTCGCATCTTATGCTTCGCATCTATACTGAAACAATTTACAATTGAGCATAATTTAGGAGCAAAAAAAACCTCTTTCAATTGGTACAAGAACTTTATTGAAATGATAAATTGAGAAAGCTTTGCAACTTTTTAAAAAGACATAAAAAAGAGCTAAACTATAGTTTATTAAAAAAAATTATTATTTTTAGCAATTAGACCCCTAACCCCCACACTTTTATTTTTTTCAAAAAAATAAAATCACAAAGCTAGTCAAATATTATAAGTTAGGAAGTTGCTTCTACAAATTGACCATAAGGATTATTTAAATCAAAAGATGACCAATGATCTATTTGATTTTGAACAAAATGTTTAAATGTTACATTATTTATTTTGTTTAGCCACCCGATATTTTGATCTATTAATAGATCAGTGAAATCAGGAATCCACCGCATAAGGCCCTTTTTCACATAATAATATGATTGACCCTGAAAAATTCCCGATGGGTTTTGTTTTGCATCTTGCATAGCATTATAAACCCACTGATATATCGGATTACTTGTCTCCGAAAATAAAGAATTTTGTTGAGCCCGAGTGTTAATTTTCTCCTGACTCAAAGAGGCCTCTAATTGATTACGAATATTTTGTAAATGTAAATTATTTAGGTGTTGCATTGGAGAAATGAAACTGTCTCTCCACCATTCTGCTGTGTAAGCTTGAAATAAATTAACTTTTATTATACGCTGTCTAGTAGTAATTGCAAAATTTTCATAAAGATAGCTTAACACAAAATTTGTACGAAAGTATGAAGAAGCGGGACCAGAATAATCTCTTAGAAGAAGGCGAAAAAATTGATGATCTAAACAAGCACTTTGACAATTAACACGAACTTCAATGTGAGTTTTTATATCAGGAATCGATTTTCCTTTTTTAAAAGCCTCGATTTGTTTATCATAGAAAACCGCGTGGTAAGGTCGTTCTTTATCCCCAACATATAAAGTTTCTAATTCAAATATATTGGGGTCCAGAATTTTTTTTTTGTTTATATGCCCAAGATTGACGTCCTACGCGATCAGAAAAACGTTTATTATTTACTTTGCCTATGCCATAAAGATGGCAACTACCGCCCCAAACGCGACCTCTTTTTAGCTCATCTCCTATACGAGGCATAATGCGTTCTGTCAGTTTTATACAAAAATCTATTTTACTCATTTGAATTCTGATACCAAAGGGCGGAAAGCCAAAAAAACCAAGCTTTCCAGGTTCATCCGCTAATTCTGATATGCAAAGAAGAAATTCTTTGTCTAATTGCATTATTCGATCAAATACCGTATGCCCCCCATTTAAATGATAGAAAGTCATTGGATCTTGTGTTTTACTAAACTGTACGTCAGCACGATTTATTAATATTTCATCAGGAAATTCAGGATCGCTATATGGAAGATTATTTTGTTCACACTTAGCAAAATAATTTACCAAAAACGAAAAAAGCCTTTTAAATGTTAAAAGTTTTTTGAATCTTATAAAAAAGGTGTTATCCGGAATAAATCCACCAGCATCACGCCAACTAAATTTATCAATGACCGGAGTAAACACTTCATCCGTACGATCCGGAGAACAGACAGGAACTGATTGTACTGTTTTTCTTAAAATATACTCAAAATCTCGAGAAGTTAATTGTTTATGTAAATAAGACAAAGGTGGCGTAATAACATCAACATTCTCTTCAGCCGTTTGACCAGTAATTTTATGCGCACACAAAAAATGATGATAGAAACCATTGCGATAAGATTTTGAAAAGCCCATATAATCTCCTAATAAATTAATAAAATATTATATATTCTTAGATATCCGCTTTGCGCCTTACTTATTACTCCACCTAAAGTTGGACCTACGGCAAGGACAAATTTATTTCCCTCCTCCTTTCAGTCGGGCCTCCGACAAGGGGCGCACCTACATGTCAAAGGGACAAAAAATAAATCGAATTTGATTTTGCTATTGTTTTAACACTAATACACACTACGCGACTTCGGGGACCAACTGGAGAGGCAACATGTTCCACTCCTGTCCCAGTCGGAGCGCGCTTTCTGAAGCACCCAGGGAGTTTTTTTTTGCTTAGCAATCAAAATCGCAGAAGCCTCAATGCTTCACACGGTTTTATTCAAGCAAAAAGCTAAAAGGTTTCCCCTCGCCTTCGTCCTTGCGCATTTGCTCAGGTGCTTCGCATTTAACGCGTCGCGCCTCCGCCTCCTTGGCCCAAAGCCTCAGGCCCTTACCTAAAACCCATGCCTTGCACCCAGTCTAATGAAGGCGCGTAGCGGGAGCAGACGCCCAAGTTCGAATATGGAGCTCTAGGACTAGAATCTTCAAGGGATGTCCATAACGGCGGCCTCGAGCTAGGAGATTTGAAGGACGCCGACCAATGGCTCATCTACAGCCTTGCCTTTCCAGTAGCCGCAAGGCTCATTGCTTAACGCCACTCGCGCCGGTCATTTAAGCTACTTTTTCTCGGAGCTCTGAAAGAGAGGAGGAACGTTTGTCATCACTTTTTTCCGCTAAACGGCTTTCCTAGTGGCGCCTGTGGCGTCTCTGGCGCATGTGGCGCCTGTGGCGCCTGTGGCTTCTCTGGCGCAGCTGGCGCATGTGGCTTCTCTGGCGCAGCTGGCGCAGCTGGCGCATGTGGCTTCTTTGGCGCATGTGGCGCGTGTCTCTTGTGTCTCTCGTGTCTCCTCTGTCGCTGGGACATCCAGCAGCTCCTCCGGCGAATGGGTCATTCTCACGTCACGCGAGATGAGCGAGTGGCTTTTGATGTCGCCAGCAGGCGTTGCCTTCGTGTAGACCGCCATAGGAATAGGTATGTTTGAAGCAGGGCGGATCATGAGGTCGTTAGCTTCCCTGATCGCCTTGTTCAGTCGTAACCCGGCAGCTTCTAGTCATTCAGAGGTCTGAAGGATCTCCCTTTTAGCGAAACGACCTCGTGTCACCTCCCGCCTCAATTGCTCACGTCTCGTCCCTTCGGCAGCCCAATATAAAGGCGCGTAGCGTGCAAAGGGTGGACCTCCGGCGGCTTTAAGATGCGGACATCCCGGTTTCGGCGTGCCCCGACTTCAAGGCGCGTAGCGTCGAGGCGTGACACCGGCCTTGGCCTCCGTCAGCCCCCGCTTCAGCCTTAGGAACCCCGAAGGATAGCCAGAGGTCCCCAAAAGTCAGCCCTCCGGCCAAAAGTTGGACCTCTGGCCGCAAGCGCGTCGCGTCGCAGCCCGCCTGAAAGGATCTCCAGATGTCCCTCGCTAAGGGCATGCTATCTGCTACAGCCTGATGGACTCTCGCCTCCTCCATCCTAACGCTTTTGAGAACCTTGGATCATCTCTTTGAGCTCCGGAGGCCCTCCGGGCTTCCATAACGGCATGGAGAAGTCCACATACGCTTCGACAAATGGCCTCACCTCCGCGACAGGTATCTTGCGAAAATTCCACCCCGGGCTACCTTGCTGTCCATTAGCAGCCGCCTCATCAAATATCTCAGCCGAAGGTCCCGTCGTTGTTTCGGTACTCGTGCTGGTCTGCGATGTTATGGAGCCTCTTCTACCAGCTCCGGTTTCTCGCTCGATCTCGGCCCTGACTCCTACCCTTATTCCAGCTCTAATACTCGGACCCTGCTCAGCCGCCTGTCCAATCACTTTAGCTAACTGCAAGTTGGCTTTATCTTGTTCCTCCTTCATGCTCAGAATGGTCTCTCTAGCCATGCCTACTTCCTGACATACGCGCTGCTGAACTGCAGACGCCCCTTGTAGCGCCTCTAATATGGCATACGTTCTTTTCCTTTGCGCAGAACCCGAAACCTCTTGGGCC